GGTGGAGTTCCTGATTGACCAGCAGTTGGAGCTGGGTGTTTAGCTGCTGTTGAGTCTGTTGGCCTAAAACAACTGAAAAGTCGATTAAAAAAAGTATTATTTTCTTGCTTATTAAGTTTTTCAATAAGCTCTTGATTTTGTTCTCGCAATTGTTCCATCTGTTGATTCATCTCATTCAACTGTTCAGCAAGGTTGACTTCCGATGGTCCAGCATTTGATGTACTTGGAGCTTGTGGATCTACGGCCATTTTAGACACCAACACCCCACCTGCAACACTAGACAAAATGTTTACTGGTAGAGTATTTACCCCCCCACCACTAGATCCCCTTTTGAAGCCCTCGGTAAACTCACGACTTAACCATTTCACGTTTTCTCCGGCTGCTTGACTGAATCTGACACCCTCAGCTATAGGACGCCCTTGCTCATGAGCAACTAAATCACCACTATCCCAATCTACAGAGACTTGCCACAGACGATTAAAATTTGGATTTTCGGTTCCTGAAGACTGGGTTGGGTCATGAAAGGTTAAAACATTGGTTTCGGGATCGATAAATACTTGTAGCAAATTATCAGAATCCTGATTTTCGGCTACTGAAGACGAGGCTTGATCATGAGCTGTCAAACCGACAGATTCTAAAGCAGGAGATACTTGCACTCGTCGAACGGACTCCTCAATGGCTGATCCAGCCGGTACAGACGATGAAGTTCCTGGGTCATTAGCTGCTAAACCAACAGGTTCCGGTGTTACTGATGTAACACCAAAGGCTGTTGATCCTAAGCCATTTATAATCAACAGGAATGCAAAAAAGAAATTTTTCCAATTAAACTTTGGAGAAGGGTCGATATTCCCAGAGATTAAGTTTTTGCAACGTCGATAACCCTGTTGAATATAATATATGAAAAGACACCCAGGAAATACTTGATTTCCCGCCTCTTCATATTTAACCAACAACGCAAAGGATATAACGCCATTAAACAGGAGTGAGACACTTACCCAACCCAAGATCATATACTCAACAAAACTAAAACTATCACGGCTTAACAATATGCATAAAATTAAACTAGAGTAACAGAATGATGCAACTGACGATAATATACATTCACCGATATTCTTTGTTGGCATAAAACGATCAAGCAATTGTATACGGTTAATCCAAGTTTGCCTTTTAATAATCCACATCATGCCATCGTTATTCCCAAAAATAACTATTGCCGTAGCATACCCACCATAATAGTTATAAAGAGGCATCTCCGCTCTTATCAGAGGAGATAAATAATAAAACATAAGTAATGTTATAGGCAGAGCAATAACGCTTGTGATAAATACATAGCTTATTTTAAAACCACGTTGTAGATAATTTAATTGTACGGCAAATAAACAAGGAAAGAAAAGTGCCGTGTAAATATTCATTGGATCAGTTTTAAAACTTAATACCATTAAATGAGAACTGATTAAATTAATCAGTAAAGCCATGACACCAGTAACTACAGAAATGGTCTCTAACCATTTAAAAAAATTCGACGGGAATTTTTTATGTAGATAAGACAATATCCAGCTCGAAATCGAGAGAAACAAAGACAGGGATATAAATAAGGTGGAGTATTTGGAACCAAATTTGGAAAGTTCCACGCCAAAAGCGAGCACCGAGCTAAAGATTATCATTAAATAATTAGCTAAATCGTTTAAAATCATTTCCGTATATTATATATTATTTTTATAACAGCATGTAAATCGCAGGGTTTGTTTTTGTTATTAAGGTCTTTTTTAATTTTAGGGGCCTTAATGACTTTTTACATTAAAGACCCCAAAAAGTTGATTTCTATGTAAATTTAGGAAACATAAGACATATGTTTCCTTTCTGTAACTTTGGGATTATACCCCCCAGACTTCATCTAGAGTAAAATCCAAGTCGGCGAATCAATTAAAATTACGCCGACTCTTCTATCTTTTGGGCTACCCAGTTGATATAATCGTCTAAACCTACAGCTTCTACGACTATTGGCATGAATGCGTGGTTCACTCCACAAATTTCGGAGCATTGTCCATAATAAATACCTTCCCTTTTGATAAAGGCAGAAGTTTGATTTAAACGTCCTGGAACACAATCTGTTTTTATACCTAACGAAGGAATTGCCCAACTGTGTATAACATCAGCGGCTGTTAATATAAAACGTAAATGTGTATGAACTGGAACCACCACACGATTATCTACTTCTAATAAACGTAGATGACCTTTTTCTAAATCATCATCAGCGATCATATAGCTGTCAAATGATATAGGGGTCACACCAATTTCATTACCTGGATATATATAATCAGAATATTCATAATGCCAATACCATTGCGCACCCACGACTTTTATAGTTACAGCAGGATCAACTATTTCGTCAAGACTATAAAGTAAAGCGAATGATGAAAATGCTATAAAAGCTAAGATAATCGCTGGTAGTGTGGTCCAAACTATTTCTAATGTAGCTCCGTGAACTATCTTTTCTGGAGTTGGGTTAGATTTTTTGTTAAAATGATATAATGTTCGACAAAGCATCCATGTTACAAATATAGATACCATGGTCATAAAAGCCCAGATATCATGGTGCAAGTCTATAATACCTTCCATAACTGGAGTAGCAGGGTCCTGAAACCCTAACTGCCACGCTATTGGGGCATCAGCTTTACTCATTGTAATTAAAGTTAAAATTAAATTATTTAGAAAATTCATTGAATTTGTTTTTTTTTATTAGCCTTTTAGCTAAGAGTAATTAGAACTAAAATATTGTACTATTAGCAGTACTAAGACCAAACGGGTTCTGTTTTAAAATATTGGGTGAGTTCAACTGATCGGTTTTTTATTGACTGCTTGAAGGTTCAGGATCTTAACCACTAGATTGAGATTGTTGTAATTCCAAACCATGAGTAGAAGTCTTCTCTAGCCTCAAGCTTTCCGATAGAGTGTGACCCTGCAGTCTTCCACTGCAGTAGAACCTACAACCTTGTTGCAGTTGACAATAAGTCTACTATGTCTGAGGTTTAACTCTAGCCGAAGGTTTTATCTCTTGTCTAACGACAAGAGCTACTGGATAGAGGTTGGAGCGCTTTTTATCTTGCAAATACTTTGCTATTGATAATTTTGAGATTTATCCCTTACGAGACTCGAACTCGCGTTTCCACTGTGAAAAAGTGGGGTCCTAACCACTAGACGAAAGGGACTTTGCCCATTATGTACAGGTACGACTTTATATATAAAATCTGAATGTATCAACACCGTTGAACTTAGGTCTTATTCGGAATTTTACCCCTAAGTTCTCAGTCTAAGGCTGCAAGAGTTTTTAAATAGAGAACTTTAAACCTAATAAAATAAAATAAATTTTGTGAGCAATGACGGACTCGAACCATCAACCTTCTCGTTGTAAGCGAGTTGCTCTACCAATTGAGCTAATCACTCATTGTGAATAGCAGGATTTGAACCTGCACGGTTTATCACCGTAAGAACCTAAATCTTATGCGTCTGCCAATTTCGCCATACTCACAAACGATCAATTTTTGAGGGAGAAGGGATTCGAACCCCTGAAGACGAACGTCCATTGATTTACAGTCAACTTGCTTTAACCTCTTGCATACTTCCTCTCTTTACTGCAACCTTTAGTCCTATGACCTCTAGAGTTCTGCAGTTAAAAACTGCAGGTCTACCTTTAATTTCGGAGAAAGTGGGATTCGAACCCACGATATATATAACATATATACAGATTTAGCAAACCGGCGCTTTCAGCCACTCAGCCATTTCTCCTAAAGCCAAAAAAGTTAATATGTCCAAGGGCGGGATCGAACCGCCGACACAAGGATTTTCAGTCCTTTGCTCTACCTACTGAGCTACCTGAACTTAGGACAGCTTTGCTGCAAAAAAACAAAGTATTCAAATCACCCGTCTAGGGCCGGAACTGGTAATTATTATTTTTTAAATAAGGTGTTTTGACACCTTGATTTTTTAATTATATAACCTCGCAGATTCAAGGGTGCCTGCCGATATTATTAATGAAATAATACAGCTAACTAAATTACCCTGCATGATGTCTTATCGAGAGGTTCAACTGCAGAGGAACCGATCGGCTCGGCTGCAGGTCTTATCTAGTCGAAGGTTTTATCTCTTGTTGTTATATAAGAGCTAGAGGCTAGAGTGGAACCTACAACTTTATTGTAGTTGACCTTGTCTTTGGACGAGAAGCTATAGGTCTTATCTAGCCGAAGGCTACTGGCTAGAGGATTTTTTGTCTAAGGATAAGAGTTTTCAAGTTCAGATAGGATTACTCACGAGATTTGATGTTCCACTGCAGGTATTACTCTAGCCGCAGGCTAGGGGTTTTACTTTAAGGTAAAATTCCTTTAATTAAACTTTTCTTTTCTTAACACCATAACGGGAACGAGAGCTCTTTCTGTTATCGACACCCCTTAAATCAAGAACTCCACGAACAACCCTATATTTAACACCAGGTAGATCTTTAACTCGACCACCTCGTATAAAAACTAAGGAATGTTCCTGTAAATAATGACGCTCACCTGGAATATGTGCAATAATAGTACGACGATTGCTTAATCGTATTTTAGCTACTTTGCGTAATGCAGAATTAGGTTTTTTAGGTGTGGTTGTATAGACACGAATACATATCCCCCTTTTTTGAGGACATTGTTGTAATGCAGGTTTTTTAATGCTTTTTTTTTTTAATTTTCGAGTTTTTCTCAGTAATTGTTTTAAGGTAACCATTTGTTTTATTATATATTATTACTGTCAATAATTGTACTGATTGTCAACTGTAGCGAATTCAGCCGCCGATCTAGGGTTCGCAGCCAAATTTGATAAATTCAAAACCGCTTTTATAAAAAAGGAAATTAAAAGTAAACTTTCGCTGTTCGAGACGATAGGGAAAGTGCAATTTGAAGGATTTTCATAGGAGTCGAAAAAGGCTACGGTAGGTATTTTCTTTTTTGCGGCCTCTTGTAATAAATAAAAATGGTCTTTTAAATTTAATATAATGATTAAATCAAAATTATTAAATTGATCGTATTGATAACGATAATTTTTGTAATCTCTAGATAACCGACATCGACGAGATATTTTCTTTTTATTAGATCTCGGCTTAATCAATGATGGCTTAAACGTACTAAAAGCTATAGACTGATTAGTGGCCATATAAAACTTAGGGAAATATTCAGACCAATTGCTTATAACTCCATGCACCCATTCCTCGTGTGCGAAGGTTATAGACCCCCGCTTTTGTTGATCGATCCTTGCAGAGTTCGCCACAGTTAAACAATTATCAAAAAAATCATTATTGACTATAAGTATACGTCCACGCTTTTTAAAAATTTGTCGAATATACAATAACGCTCGAAGTACATCAATAGTTATTTGATCAGGATCAAATATCATATTGTTATTGTTTTTTACTCGAATGTGATTTGTTAGTTGAGGATGAATTTCTTTTGTACCTAGTAAAATTTGTGGATTTTCAATAAAAAGTTGATATATTAAAGGACTTTTCATAATATGTTAAAAAATATTCATAAGTAACGTCTTCTCTAGCTGAAGGTCCCATTCTAGCCGAAGGCTAGAAGATGTTTGCTCAACTATAGTAAAAAAAAGATTAGGGTGTCTATGTCTAGTCTGACACCAAAACTTTAAGCGCCTTAAAACGCATAAAAACGCTTTTAAAACGGAAATTGGTGCGTAACATATAAACTTAAACTTTTACATAGTTAAGGGCCTTAAAATGCAGAAAAACATCCTTAAAAACGAAATCAAGGCTGTGACTTTTTGCAGGTTGTCGTGTAACATTTTTCGTCGATTTTATTTTTGTAATATAAGACTCGGCAAATCTATAAAAACTATAAAACTGCCTGGATCTTTTAAGGTTTAACTATATAATACCTAAAACAAAATTTTTGACTATAATTTCTTCTTCTGTGGAGCTCTATTTAACAATTTTTTAGCTGTTCTAGCATTATCTCTTGTTCTTTGACCCCTGGTAGGCAATGCCTTTACGTGTCTAAACCCTCGATAAGAAGAAATTTCGATTAATCGACGAATATTTTCTGATTTTACACGTTTTAATACATTATTTATCTTAAAATTTTTTGAAATAAGAGATTTTATTTCTTCTATTTGATTTTGACTTAATTGATCAATTCTGGTTTTTGAACTAACACCCAAAAGCTCTGCTATTCTCTGCGAGGACTTTGGTCCTATTCCATAGAGTTTTTGCAAACCTTTTTTAATACTTTGATTGTCATTAATAATTGTTTGAAATAAATAAACCATATTTTTTATATGTCTAAACCACACGAAATATATTTGATTTCTTAGGTGTGTTGTATAACCTTGCAGCCGAACCTCAGTGTCAACCTTATAAGATCCGGTTTATATAACGGCAAGTGAGAGATTCGAACTCCCGGTACCTTTCAGTACGTTGGTTTTCAAAACCAATGCATTAAACCGCTCTGCCAACTTGCCATTCAATTTTTTGGTTTTATTTTAGAATAAAATAAAATTAGCAGGTTAGTTGCAGGTTGCTTAGCGACCTAGAACCTATTGCAAGTGGCCAAAGCCGAGAACTTTGTTGTAGTTGACCTTGTCTTTAGCCTAGAAAAAACCTTCTATTCGCCACAGATTTTTAGGTTTTCAGTCAGTGTATTGGGACACTCTAGTCTTCTGCAGCTTTCGGCTGCAAAATTCTAAATTATAAGATAAAATAGATAAAAAAAATAAAAATTCAATGGTAAATAGAAAAAAACAAGTTAATGATAGTTGTGTGAGAAATTCCGGCGGACAAATAAACGCAATAACAAGTATAATAAATATTACAAAATAAAAACGATTCTTTTTAAATGATAAATGATTCATGCAACAATTCCACAACTTTGTTGTAGTTGATCTACGGCCGACCTGTACAGATCGCAGTGACTAGCCTTAAACAAATCGACTAAAATTCAGTTTTATAATATCTCACCGGTCGGTAATTTTTAATAAAGCTTGTCGATTATTTACGTTGTTTACGAGGACGGGTACAACCATTATGAGGTGTGGGTGTGCATTCATATATATGAGTAATACGTAAACCCTCCTTTTTAATTGTTTTTATCGCACGGGTTTTTCCAAAACCTACTCCTTTAACTTTTATTAAAATATTACGATATCCGAACTCAATAGTTCTTTGTGCAATTTTTCGAGCAACTGCTTCGCTAGCATACACTGTAGATTTTCGTGATCCTTTTATTCCTATAGTACCAGCGGAAATCCATAGTTTTGTATTGCCTTTTAAATCTGTCAATGTAGATATGGTGTTTGTTTCAGTCTTTATTACATGGATAATTCCCTGTGGTTTATGTTTAATCTTCTTAAAAGGTTTTTTTCGATATTTTTTATTTTTTATATTTACTTTTTTTTTCATATTATAATAAAATAATAGGGCAAGTCCCATGAGTGCGGCAGGACTTGAACCCGCGACCTGAAAGTTAAAAGCCTTATGCTCTACCAACTGAGCTACGCACCCAAAACTAAATTATACAGGTCTTTGTTATAGAAATTAGTAAAAGATTGTGGACTACACGCGATCCAAGCACTGTAGGTGAATAGTGGGAATTGAACCCACATCTAAGGTACCACAAACCTGCGCTTTACCTTTAAGCTATACCCACCACAATAAAATTGTCTGCGTCAAAATTGCAAAAAAGCAAAATCCTAGGCCCCAGTAGATTGTTCCGAAGTTTCAACCCTGGGGTTGAATGAGCTCGCCCCCTGAGTGTAAAACCTTAAGCTAGAGGTTACTGCAGGTCTTACTGAAGCTTGAGGAATTTATCGACGTATACAAATCAACACTCGAATACCTATCTGACCTAATCGAGTAGATGCGGAACCTATTGAAAAATCCATTAACTGATCAAATACATGAGTCTCCAATCTACCAGCTTGTCTCCATAAAGTTTTTGCTTTAGAACCTTTACGTCCAAGACATCCCGTTAAAGCAATACGTATCCCGCTAACAAAAAAAGGTTGTCGTACGCAGGTCGAAGTCTCAGAGGTCTGAGAGGTCTGGGAAGGATTCCTAAATTGTCTTTTAAAATCTTTAATAACTTGTGATAAAATGCGTTTAGTGGATTTCTTTTGTTCAATCCATTTTTTTATTTCATGGACTATAAATTCAGCAGATAATAGGTAATTTGCAGCTCTAAAAGAATAATGAGACCCCCGTATTAATAAAAAAGGAGTACGTATTTGTCGAGGTATTAAAGTAAAATTAGACGAAAAAAAAGAATCAAGATAATAATTGATATGGTTGTATCTCGTTTGTTTTATTAAATTATCCGCGATTGATATATCATAAACCTCTTGATTTTTTTTATGTTGACCTATTAATTTAGAAAAAGGTATGTTAGTCTGATTCCTATTATACTTAGGTTCTTTTAAAACCCCGTTGAAGGTAGTCGGCTGCAAGGATTGACCCCTGTTGTGAAGAGAATCTTCTGAGAAGACATATAAAATTCTCGGATCTTTTTTCGATTCTAACATTAATGTAATAGAATTTTCGACAAAATTCTCTAGAATGGATAAGGGTCCGCTGCCATAGGAACTCCCCGCAAGAATAGAAGAAGAATATATATTAAAATCTTTAGACGTTCTTTGATCTAATGAATCACAGCCAAAATATTTCTTATAGTTAGTTACACTAAAGCGCTGGGTATTTACTGGAACCTCTGATAAAAGATTTAATTTGGGAAAAATTTTTAATTCAGAAGATAAAAGACCTTTATGCTTGAAAAAATGTCGTACAAAATTGTTATTGAATCGATTAACAAAATTTTTGGACAAATTAACCGGCCGATAAAGAGCATTTGTCAAATCTCTTCCTTGTTGAAAGTTGTTGTTCGAATAAAGTGTATGATATTTTAAAAAAAGTTTTAAAATATAGAAAAAAGTTTTATCATATTTATCATTTATATGAAAAAAAGGGAAAAACTCCGTACGCGATAATAAAAAATTTTTTAGTTTTGCTTTATGGGTTGTCTTTCGCAGACGAAAGCTGCGTGCTTCTGGCCTTCGTCTAGAGAAGACCTTAATTATCTTTGATAGATTTTTATATTTTTTATTCATTATAGTCAGGTTCTACTGCAACCGATGTACAACTACTCTTATCTAAGGATAAGAGGGTTAAATTTTTGACTTGCCAGCCGAACCGGCTGCAGGTCAACGACTGGCAACTGGCTGCAGGCTTTATATGTATATCAACTTAGGTTCATCAGGAGTTTATAGTTGACCTTAACTCCAGTCAAGTGCTGTTTTTTTCCATTCAAATATAAAACCTAAAGTTAATATAATCAAAAAGGCCATCATAGACCAAAAACCGAAATAACCGATTTTATTTAATGTTAAACACCACGGAAATAAAAAAGTTATTTCTAAGTCAAAAATGATAAAAAGAATAGCAACTAAATAAAAACGAATATCAAAACGACTTCTAGCATCATCAAATGGGTCAAACCCACATTCATAAGCAGAAATCTTTTCTGGATCGACTTTTCTAGTTGCTACTATAAAAGAAAGTCCAGAAATTATCATAGCTAAAATAAGTGCGAATACAAAATAAATTAAAATTCCTGTATATTCAATCATATTGTAATATTAGTTCAAATATTGATGTCAGCTGCTGGTAAAAACTCAACCTGCTCGCTAAAGCTGCGACCAAAATAACTCGATTTATTTTCTCCTAATAAACACCCGATTAATCTCGACTAATTTATAAAGGTCATTTCGTTTTTTAAAAGCATAACCCTTTTTATGAATAGCTTTTATTATATCCAACGCTAAAGCATTCGCGGTTTTTTGTTTTGAATTCTTTTTTTTTGATTCCGTCAGCTTTTGGTTGCAACTGGCATTAAACCATTTTAAAGCCAGACTTATTTGTTTAGCTTTAGACATGATTTTTGGGATATATTGATTTCGTCCACGAATACGCGTTTTATATACTCCCATTATAGGCTTGACATTATTTACTGCCTTCATCAAAATACGGCGACTATCTTTAGAACGATTATACCGTAAAAATTTATTATAATCAAATAAGCTTTTATTTTTTTTACGTTGGTCAACTGCGACAACTTTGTTGTAGTTGACGTTTCGTGACTTTAAATCAGAGATTTTTATATATAAATTCATTTTTTTATCTTTTAATTCGTCTGATTTTGTATACTTTCATTATGGACATTTTTAGTAAATCTTTTGCTTTAAAAGGTCTTAATTTTAGAGGTGAATAATCTAATTTATAACTATTATAGTCAAAATAATTTAAAGAATTTTGATTTAAATTAAAAATTTTTTTTATTTTTAGCATTTTTTGATTTAAATTTCTCATTTTTCGTATTTTTTGATTTAAATCTCTCATTAAATAACTTTTATTTAATAAATAAAATACTTTCAATATTTGCTTAATAGCTTTTTGTTGTTTACCTTGCTTCATCACAATATTAACAAATTTATGTCCAAGAAAGCTCAGTCGATATTGTTTTAAGTCAGTTCGTGTACGCATTGATCGATTTTTTATATATTTTTATGCAAAACCCCTCGATCTTCTCAAGCCGAAGGTTTGAGGCTTAGAGGTCTTACTCTAGCCGCAGGCTAGAGGTTGACTCTTATCTAAAGACAAGAGTGAGTTTTTTTGTATTGAAGAACTATAGATCTTCTGTTATATTGCAGACTATGACTCTAGAGAAGACATAAGATATTTTCTGCAGGTTTAACTCTAGAGGTTTTCTTTAACCAGTCAGGATTTAGGTGAGCTGAATAATTTTAGATTGATAAAACGATTAGGGAAATTCTTTTTTTTTAAATATATTTTTCTCTGCCTTCGATTTACAGATAAAAAATGAATCATCTTACGATATATAGACGATGATACCCTCAAAACATCACCTGATTTCAATATTAGATTAGATTTTGTTATCCTTTTACCATTAACCGTGATTAATCCATGATTCACACAATTTTTAGCCGCATAAATATTAGGGGCAAATCCACTACGAAAAAGAACAACATCTGCTCGACCTTCCAAAAGGCTAATAAAATGCTGTAAAGCCGAAAAAGTAAATTTCTTATGGGAATGGTGTGCTTTATTTACTAATAAGTCGATTTGTTTTTGCGGTATAGAACCATAAAAGAGTGACAGCTTCTTTTTCTCTTGATATTGTCTATTAATTAATGATAAACTCGTTTTACGTTTATAGGCACCTACACTAGAATTGTCTATATCTACAGTTATTTGATTATATAACAATTTTTTCATAGTAGAGGCTGTACAATTATTGGCTTGTTTAGTTCCCGCTAAAAATTTTTTACTATGATTATAATAATGGTCAATTGCAGCGGGCCGAAGGTTCGGCTGCTGTGTGTTAAATTTAATTAAAAATTGATTAATTAGAACAGATACTAAAAGTTGATTTTTATTTTTATGAGACATTATGTCTTTTTTTTTGTTTTGTAAAGTTGTCAACAGTAGCTCAACTTTGGGTCTATAGCAAAAGTATGTTCCGCTGGATTATTCGCTTGTTTCGGGATTTAATCTCGAATTAGAAACAAACTTGCCGGGAATGAGAATAGAAGACCTATCAAATTCTAATATAAGCTGACTAAACTTATACGAGGGTGACGGGAATTGAACCCGCGGCCTGCAGCGTGACAGGCTGCCACTCTAACCAACTGAGCTACACCCTCTTGTCTTTAGACAAGAGTTAAACCTCAAGCCTCTAGCCTTCGGCTAGAGTTAAACCTCCTAAGATACCGATATTCTAATGCATCTAATGGTACATTCTGCAGGAATTGAACCCGCGACCGACGGTTTAGAAGACCGTAGCTCTATCCATCTGAGCTAAGAATGCTGATATCTTCTTTAAAGGATCGGTTGATCAATATACAAAAAAATTTTTGAAAATCTCCAAAGCAAGTTACAGGTTTGCATATGTCCCATAACCAAAGCTACAGACATATTTTTTCGGGGCAGCCAAACCGCCCCGTTTAATTTTAAGGATTCGTGTCCCCACAGGGGTTAGTAATACTTTTGAGATAAAGAATCTCTCCTGCAGTTATCAACTGCAGTAGAAGATTTTCAGCTAGAGAAAACACGAGTTAAGCGCCTCCCCATACGTAAATGCTTACAAATAGAAATAACCATACAACATCGACAAAATGCCAATACATTGCAGCGGTTTCGAAGCCTATATGATGCAATTTACTAAAATGTTTTTGAGCTAAACGAATTAGACAAACAAATAAAAATACGGTACCTATAAATACATGAAATCCATGAAACCCTGTTGCCATATAAAAAGTGGATCCATAGATACCATCCGATATACTAAATGGTGCTTCCATATATTCCATAACTTGGAAACCCGTAAAAATCGCAGCTAGTATTACAGTTACGACTAATGCTTGAATTCCTTGATTTCTATTACCCGCTAATATAGCATGATGAGCCCAAGTAACAGAAGCTCCTGAAGTTAATAAAATTACGGTATTTAAAAAAGGCACTTCCCAGGGATTTAAAGGCACTATACCTTTTGGTGGCCACACTGCCCCAATTTCCACTGTGGGTGCTAAACTACTGTGAAAGAACGCCCAAAAAAACGCAACGAAGAACATAACTTCTGAAACGATAAATAAAAGCATACCCATTCTTAGACCTGCCTGAACAGCATTTGTATGGTGACCTTCAAATGTCGCTTCTCGTATAACGTCTCTCCACCAAGTCCACATTGAGTAAAGAATAATTAAAAAACCAAATAATAAAATGTCGGAGCCGCCTATGTAACCATGAAACCAAGCAACAGCACCAACTGTTGTTACAAAAGCTCCTAAAGACGCAAAAATCGGCCAAGGACTAGGATCTACTAAGTGATAAGGATGTAATCTCATATTATATAGTGTTTTTATTCAAATGAACCGACCGGTTTATAATGTGGCACTCAAGATTGAAAAATATTCTAGAATATCTCCACAATATTTCAGCACTTTTTTTTAAACCTGATAACCTGCAGTAGACTTAAAATCGTCGGTTATCCACCACCGGCCGGAAAATATTCTATCAGAGTGGTTGGATTTGAACCAACGACTTCGAGTACCCAAAACTCGCACGCTAAACCACTACGTTACACCCTGGTTGCTCTAAAAGTATTCCCGAAGTTGCCCAGCCTAGTTGACATTATAAAATACTCTATACAAAGGTTCAACTACAGGTCTTACTCTAGCCGCAGGTTTAACTCTAGCCAAAGGCTAGAGGTCCCACTGCAGTCGAAGACTGCAGGTTTATCTGTGGCCGAAAGCTATTTGCTACTGGCTAGATAAGACCTGAATAATGCAAACAAAACTTTGCAAAAAAGCCGCACCTTCAGCGGAAAAGGGGATTTGAACCCCCAACCTTTGCCTTGGCAAGGCAACGCTCTACCTTTGAGCTATTTCCGCTTTTATTAGTTTTATAAACTTGTATATTATACCAACTACAGTAAACCCGGCAGCCAGTATGCTCTGGAACCTTCGGGAACACCTGTTCCCGGCAGCTTTGTCCTTGGGAAGAACTTTAAGTGCCTTAAAATGTAAAAAAACGCCCTTAAAGTCAAAATTAGAGTGTCGATACCCCAAAACCTAACCCATATAAATTTAGGGCTTAAAATGCAAAAAAATGCACTTAAAAACGAAATTAAGATCTGCCTCTACTTATCTTAACAACATTGTTGTCGATGAATTAGAGACATCTACAGCTTATAGGTCTTATCTAGCTGAATGCTGGGGAGAAGACAATTGCTTTAACAGCAAGTTTTTTAAATTGTTTTAAATCAAGCCATCAGTTTCACTGATAGCCTGTTGTCGACTGCTTCATTCTTGGTTCCCCTTTGCTGGATTTAAACTCTAAATGCCTCTTGAGAAAACCTTGATTCAGACAACCTGAACACATAGGAAACCTTATTAAATTATTTGTTCACAAGTTAATTTATTTGCTACTTTTATGACCTTTTAAAAAAAATTTAAAATTTTCTTTTAATTTTATTGATTTTTTATCTGATTGATTTTTTAATTGGTTCATTAATGAATTTAATTGTTTTTTTGGTGTATTATTTAACATTTGTAATTGTTTTTCAGGTAATGTTATAGATTGCGAAAAGCTTTGTTCATAAGCTAAAAGCATTTCTTTTGAACTTGATATACATTCAGTATATTCTTTCAAAACTGGTTGAATAGTTTTTTCCTGAAGAAGAACGAAATTTTTCTTTAATTCGACCTTTTTCAATTCAATCACATCGTCGATCATTTTTTGTATAACATTTTCACCTAAAATGACTTGATGAGATAAAGCGAATTGAACGATAAAAAAAAAACATAGCATAATTATAATTTCTTCATTCAAAATAACAATTTTATTAGCAAATAATAGAGAAATAAATAATATAATGTAAATAAATTGATTCATAGTTGGATTATAAATAATTTTTATAAGCTTAAAACGGGCAACTATATACAACTTTGATTTTAACAAAAATAGCCTAGTTAGCTTTGTTGTTAAATTGATATATAGCTTGACAACAGAAACTTTAACCTTGTATCCTAGTCGATCTCTGAGGTTTTAAGCATACCCAGCCGCCGAACTTCGACTACAGACGAAGTGTGGATTGAGCTGCAGTGGAGCCTGCATAGAATTTTTAGTTGTTTAAATAAAATATTTAGTGAAAAATTGTAATAAGACTATAATATGTCTAGAGGTCTTCTCTAGCTGGAGGTAAGACCTGCAGCTTAAAACTGATGGGATTTACTGTACACTGTCCACGGGCAGAATAATGGCTAACAAAAAAACACTTTAGGTCACCTGCAGCCAGCCGCCAAGGGCTTCGGCTGCAGTAGAACAACCGTATCGAGCCCCTCGGTCCGCTGCTGGGAGAATAATAAAAAACCCTCAGACCTAATATTCTCTAATTCACGGTTATATACAATATTTTAGAATATCGGTTTGAAATAATTGATACTCTCCGGGTTTATTGTGCAACCTAAATGTCTTCAGGTCTAAACTTCCCCGATTATTTTTATATTCTAGAACAAAATGTTACGAATTAAACAATTTTTATGGTTTTCAATTTTAAAAGAACTTCAATATCGTTCCACCTTTATTTTAATGTCGTTTGTTCTTCATATATGTATTTGCGCATTACATAGCAAAGAAATTTTATCTTTTATCATTGCACCTTTATTCTTTTCAGATTTTAATCAGTCAATCATCTTTTATATAGAAAATGGAGGCTTTACTACGGAATACGTATCAACTTCGGTTAACTACAGTGAATTTTGTTTATATTCGATTTATGAACCTTATGTCTTGATTTTCACCAATTTAACAGAAGCATTATCTGCAACATATTCAATCTGCTTGTTGTTCGCGATTTATTTTTCTAGTTTGTTAACTATCTATCATATAGATGCCTTTTTTGTGCCCAGCACTTTTTCATTTGAACGCTATCGATATTATATGATATCAAATACACTATTTTTGTTAAGCTTTCATATTATCTTATATTTTTATATTCTGCCTTATACAAATCAATCTTTACTAGCTTTTGCAGTTTCTGCAGAATCGCTGACCATACAATACGAAGGCAAAATCTCCAGTTATATTTTCTTTGTTATTCATTTTATTATATGGAGTTCTATACTCATTCAAGTTTTATGTCTACTGCAGCCCTCTAAGAGAAGACAAAGACTGCTCGGATGTCCAGATACTTGAAAAAAACCTCTCGAGAAGACATGCAGCTCTGCAGTAAAAGATTTTTGTCTGTAGCCGATGGCTACAGAGTGATACCTGTTGCCAGTAGCCGAAGATTTAACTCTAGCAGAAGGCTAGAGGTCCCACTGCAGTCTTTGACTGCAGGCTAGAGGTTTTATCTTTTATCGTTAGACAAGAGCTAGAGTTAAACCTATCACGGCTGGGCTTTAAATAATAACTCGATATAAATGCGGGTAATAGGATTCGAACCCATATCTATTGCTTGGAAGGCAACAAACTTAGCCATTAGTCTATACCCGCATAAGCTAGAAAAGTTTGCCGACCCAGTGAACACTATTGCGCCTTAAATATCAATTTAATCTAAAAAAGGATGCGATTTCTTTAACAGTGATACAACAAAAAGGTTTAAATACAATGTTTATATTAGCTCCTATAGTATTAGTATAGAAATCGTCTAAGAAGAGATAATTGTTTTCGATTTCCGGAAAAATCATAATATTGTTAAGGCCTAAGGCAATACCTTTATTAGCCATATCATTATTGGATACATTTCCCCGTATACCCCAAAAGTCATGTACTAGTGGTAATGAAACATGGATTAACTTATGAAAAAAAGAATAAATACGATCTTTTTTCAGAGTAAGCATACACCCTAATATTTGATTCTTTTTTAATTTTAATGTAGCTATAGACTTTTTAGCAAAAGTTAGTGTAGGTATTTGACCTGAAAGACTTTCTAAAAATAAAATGCTATTCATCAAATATTTTGGATTTTTTAATATTGCTTTATTTGTCGTATCTATCACTATTTTATTTACCCTTGGCAATTGCATAATATTTTTAAAAGTGCGAGGTTTTTTTAAAATTAAATCTACAGTTAATGTTTGATTATAGAAATAGGAATGTTTCATAATATATTAAACTATTATTATCTTTTTTGGGGAGACCTTAAATATAGGTCTTCTCTCCCCGGACAACCGGTATCTTGAGGTCAACTGCAGCCGGGGCTTCTCCGATTATTAGAGCCATAATAGTTTTCTAAGACTAGCTCTAAACCTCATACAGTTTTTTCGGCTGCAGTTGAGCCGGCCGGTAACCTGCAGCAAATTTGTTTAGAATGAGTTTTTGTAATATTATTTATTTAATCTTTTCTTGATCCCATGGAGAATGGAAATCAAACACACGAAATGTCTGGGATATTTGTAAAGGTTCTGTGATTACGCGTTTTTCCGCATCATCATAACGAACTTCATTAAACCCAGTTAAAGGAAAATCCTTTCGAAGAGGATGGCCTTCAAACCCATAGTCGGTCAATATTCTTCGTAGATCACTGTGATTTTTAAAAAAGATTCCAAACATATCCCAACATTCTCGCTCTAACCAACCTGCTGCTGGATATATAGAAGTAATGGAATCAACAGGTGTAATTTCATCTACACAAGTTTTTACACAAATTCGATAATTATAAAAAATGCTTAAAGAATTATAAACTATATCAAAACGTAACTCACGTGATGGAAAATCGACGGCGGTTAAATCGACAAGTACCTGTACTTTAGTGTTTATATGTGTTTTTAGCAACAAAAAGAAAGAATATATATGTTCAGATTTTATATATAAAACTATGGTGTCTTTACGAAGCACACAAAAATCGATCCATTTAGGAGCTAATTTAATAAGATAAAAGGCGAATTGGTTGTTCATAGTTGTTAGTGATTATCTTCTAAATCTTAGAGTAAAACTCTAAAATCAGCAGCCTATCGCCGGTAATCGACCTGCAGCTATGTTCGGCTACAGACAAAACCTTTGGCTACTATAGATAGGTCAACCCTCAAGCCTCTAGCCTTCGGCTAGAGTTAAACCTTCGGCTAGAGTTAAACCTTCGGCTAGAGAAGACCTGCAGTGGTACCTCTAGACCTTGCCATTAGACGAGAGGTTTTACTCTTATTCTTAGACTAGAAGGTTGAAAAGATTGCTCTAAAAATAAGAATAAAAAGCTAAAAGATTAGCAATGGAAGGGCGCATTACATCAATAAAGATATTTGCGGAACAGCCCAGCAACAGAGTTAATATAAAACAAATCAATAACATATAAAACTCTCTTCTGGAAAGGTCACTATATTCGGATATATATGATGGTTTTAAATTTCCAAAAAGCACTCGATTGCAAGCCCATAAAGCATAACATCCACTTAAAACCATGCTAGTTGCGGCTAAAATGCAAGTCACTGTATGAGATAGAAAAGTTCCTTGAAAAATCAAGAATTCACCGACAAAATTAGCAGAAGAAGGTAAAGCTATATTTGCCATAGTAAATGCTAAAAAAAAGAAACTAAAAAGTGGCATAGTTTGTGCACATCCTCCATAATATTTCATCGAACGTGTTTTATAACGACTATAAAGCACATCTACACAAAGAAATAGTGCTGGCGAAACGACACCGTGGGCTAACATCAAAAATAGACTGCCTTCGATACCTTGGGCATTTAAACAAAACAATCCTATAGTTACCACATTCATATGAGCGACAGAAGAATAAGCTATGATTTTTTTTAGATCAATCTGACGTATCGTAGTAAGAGAAGTATATATGACTCCAATTAAACTGATAGCTAATACCAAAGGAGTTAAATATACCGAAGCATAAGGAAATAACGGAATAGAAAATCTCAAAAATCCATAGGTACCTAATTTTAAAAGAAGACCAGCTAAAATAAGTGAACCTGCTGTAGGAGCTTCCACATGTGCTTCCGGTAACCATATGTGTACTGGTACCATAGGTATTTTAACAGCAAAAGAGGCAAAAAAACTTAACCACAGTAAGATTTGACGTCGTTCGCTTATTTCTGTTGTAAATAATATCGATAGATCCGTTGTCCCCACCTGAATATATATACACAGAATACCCAATAACATTAAGATCGATCCTCCTATAGTATATAAAAAAAACTGATAAGCCGCTTGTATCTTTCTTTGTCGAGAACCCCAAACACCTATCATAATATACATAGGAATAACAACGCCCTCAAAAAAAACATAAAACAATAATAAATCCAATGTAGAGAATACGGCGATCAATAAACTTTCTAATACTAGTAAACATATACAATACTCTCTGATATATTGATTCATACTAACCCAAGAGACCAATAAACAAATAGGTATTAGAAAGGTTGTTAATAGTATAAAAAATAGGGAGATTCCGTCAATACCAAAAACAAAACTACAATTTAAATAAGCTAAAAAAGGGTTTTGATTTAGATTATATACAAATTGAAATTTTGATGTGGAATAATCAAATAGAATCCAAAGTATTAAAGATGTTAAAAAATTGACTAAAGTTACATTTAACGTAATATTCTGGATTAATCTAGATCTTGAATTAGGAATGATTAATAAAAATAAACAAGAAATAATTGGAAAAATTATAAGAAAAATTAAAATATTAGGTATTAACCACATTTAATTTCTAATTGTCATCAGTTGCAATAATGCTCTACTGTATCAAACCTGCAAGTTCGAAACAAATAATTGCAGAACTTTAGTATATATCTATAGCCTCACTATAGGACAGTCAACCGATAGGAAAATATTCTCAGACCTAACAAGTAATAGGTATTACTCTAGCCCCAGGCTAGAGGGAATCACTGCAGTCTTAGACTGCAGTGGGACCTAGTTGACATCGTCTGCTGGGAAAATCCCAACCAAAAATAGATTTAATGAAGAGCAATAGAATCATGCATATATATCGCGATCAACGTGGTTAAAACGTAAGCCTGTAGACATGCCACTAAAAATTCTAATAGTGTCACAGCGATTACAGCTAAAAATGGGAAAATCCCTGCCAACATTAAAACACCACCCGCACAAAAAGATGCATAAGCAAACCCGCTCAATATGTGCAGCAATATGTGACCTGCCATCATATTTGCAAAAAGACGTACACCCAAACTAATTGGTCTAGATAGGTAAGAAACGATTTCTATTAAAACCAATAAAGAACCTAGAGCTAAAGGCACTCCTTTTGGTAAAAAAAAACTTAAGAAATGAAGTCCATGTTTTTGAAAACCCATTATAGTTATACCTATCAAAAGAGATAAAGAAAATCCTACGGTTACAGCTAAATGGCTTGTCGTTGTAAAACCATAAGGCACCATACCGATTAAATTAGCTAATAAAATGGTTAAAAAAACAGCAAAAATTAGAAAAAAATAAGGTTTACCCTCCAAACCTATTTGCTGATCTATTAATCCTGTAATAAATTCATAAACGCCCTCTAATACCAATTGCCATCGAGAAGGTACAAAGAGACCCCCCTGTATAAACAATATAGTAGAAAATAGAAACAATAGAAGAGCTATTATAGATAAATATAATGATGAATTGGTCCAAGAAAAATCAAACAGACCTAGATTAAATCGTAAGTAACAAATGATTGCGAATTGTTCAACAGGTGAATATATGTTTAAATTCATTTTTTTTATTATGATACAGACACTCCTGTTGTCATCGACTGCAATAGAACACGCAGGTTCCACTCTAGAGGTTTTACTCTTCTCAAATGACAAGATTAAAACCCCTGCAACTGACAACAGATCTTCTCGAGGCTTAAATAGATTTTCAAAAAAACCTAAGACCCAAAATAACCGATTTATTTATAGTGTAATTTTTGACTGCACCGAGCCTGCCTATTATAAATTTATTGTTTAATGCAGTTTACTTATAAGGAAACAAACTTACCAGTATAAAATATTTATTTTATACTGATTTAATAAACTGGCTGCAGTGTTTTTTTAGGAACGTCGCTTGATAACTTCGGCCCTTAATTCTACTGATTGCAGTGGGGATAAGCTTTTATTTGAAGTTACCGCAGATCCTCTGAGAAGACAATAATACCAGGAGAAAGGGGATTTGAACCCCTAACCTTTGGTTTTGGAAACCAATGCTCTACCATTGAACTATTCCCCTTGTTTTAAGGTAAATAGTTCCAAGTTTTTGAAGTATACCTTACAAAACCTAGCAGCCGAGGGCGACTTGCAGCAATAGTACCAGCTATCGCGCTACGGTCGGGTTCAATAGTTAGGCAAAGATATACCTCGAGAAGACAAATAACATTAGTCTAAAACTAACTATTAACCTTAAATTCTTGAACCTAGTTGACCTCTTGTCTAAGGACAAGAGTTGAACTTCTAGCTTTTGGCTAGATAAGACCTTTAACGTCGACTGTTTGTTGTAAATAAATAAGGTAAATCATAATATACCGTAGATAATAGAGTGGAGTTTTTATAAAAACCTTTAGGTGTTCGTCTTTTTTTTGAACTTTCTCCTAAGACAGGAGTTGCAGTAATCAAATCAATCAAAGTTTTTTTTGGAAAATAACGAATATAAAAAATAGATGACGGTTGATTTCTGTAACGAAAAGGCTTCTTGGTCCTTTTACGCAACTTATTTTGAAAGATACATCCCCGTTTTATTATATGACGTCTAAATTCATATTGAACTAATCTTTTCATCTTTCTTGGAAGTCGGAAAAGATATTTTCTAAAGGTTTCTCCCCTATTAGGGTATAGGAAATTTGCCCCCATTGTATATAAAGATATACGAAATGGATTTTTGGGTTCAGTACGATGGACATCCATATGCAGCCGAAGGCTTGTTAAATATTTATTTAATAATAAATCTCGTGTTAATAGTTCACTATAATAATAATTAGAGAACCAACTATGATTAAACTCTCGATTTAATTGTAATCGATTTGATATAGGATTTACTTTATGAGCCATTATATATCAAAAATTATATGCCCTTTGACCTGCAGCTTCGCTGTAGGTTAACGGCGTTTTTTCTTTTTATGAATAACATTTTTTCTAGTTTTAGCAAATTCTCCAAAACGATGTTCTATCATTTTATCAGATACGGTCAATCGTACAAAAGATTTGCCATTATAAATGTATAATTTCTTTTTTAAAAACTCTGGAGTTATTAAAGACCTTCTCGACCATACATTTTTTCTAAGATTTTTAATAGACGTCTTCGACTTTCTATTTAAATAACGAATTAAACTTTCATCTACAAAAGGGCCTTTCCATATAGAACGTGTCATTTTTTATATAAATTTGTATTTTTTCGACCTCCAGAAAATATATTTAATTGGCCAGCAGCTGAAGGTTTTACTGCAATCGAAGACTGCAGGTATTACTCTAGCCGCAGGCTAGAGGTCCCACTGCAGTCGAAGACTGCAGGTATTACTCTAGCCGCAGGCTAGAGGTTTATCTGTAACCGACGGCTACTGGCCAATTAAAAGAACTGCAGCAAGGTTCTTTAAATACAAATAGTCTAGCCGCACTTAGGTGTTCTATTCCAAACCAACGCAGGTTTTGTCACAGTTACAGATCTTACGATCTTTTAACAAGGCGACTGGACCCTGGTTACTCTTGTCTAACGACAAGAGCTAGAGAAGACATCTGTAGGTTTTACTGCAAGAACGTTCGGTTAACTAAATAGTATTAAGAACGCCACAACTAAGGCAAACAAACCTGTAGCTTCTGTTAACGCAAAACCAATTACTGCACGAATAAATAACTGGTTAGATAATGATGGATTTCGACTCATCGCATTTAATAAACTAGCAAATACTGTTCCAATACCTAGACCTACACCAGCTAAAGCTAGTGCTGCTAAACCTGCACCTATAAATTTTAAACTTTCCATAATAATAAAATTTTATTTAAACATTTTGTTAGGCAAGAGATATGTTCTTCTCTAGCCTTCGGCTAGAAAGGTATTATAGACCTCTTGTCTTATGACAAGAGGTCAAGTTAAATTAAAGCTATCGAGTTTCAGCAGAGAAAGATCTCCGCAATTTTAATAATGTCAAGGGTTGTTCTACAACTTTGTTGTAACTGCAGTCAAAGACTGCAGGTTTGTCTGTAGCCGATGGCTACTGGCCGCCAAGTCTCGATACAGATAAGATGCTTTGGCACCTTGCTATTTCCGAGGTTCCGCGCTAGCTGCGCTAGCAGGTGGAGTTCCTGATTGATCAGCGGTTGGAGTTGTCGTCCTCTGTAGCTCAGGGCCAGAGGGTGGAGTTCCTGATTGACCAGCAGTTGGAGCTGGGTGTTTAGCTGCTGTTGAGTCTGTTGGCCTAAAACAACTGAAAAGTCGATTAAAAAAAGTATTATTTTCTTGCTTATTAAGTTTTTCAATAAGCTCTTGATTTTGTTGTCGCAATTGTTCCATCTGTTGACTCATCTCATCCAACCGTTCAACAAGGTAGGCTTGCGATGGTCCAGCATTTGATGTACTTGCAGCTTCGTTCATCTTAGTTACTATTTTTGCACCTATAACGGTGGCTCCTACCCTTATAGGTAGACGACCTAATTCCTCTCCTGCAGCACTAGGTGCCCTTTTGAAGCCCTCGGTAAACTCACGACTTAACCATTTCACATTTTCTCCGGCTGCTCGACTGAATCTGACACCCTCAGCTATAGGACGCCCCTGCTCATGAGCAACTAAATCACCACTATCCCAATCTACAGAGACTTGTAATAGACGATCAAAATTCGGATTTTCGGCTACTGAAGACTGGGCTGGATTATTAAAGGTTAAAACATTGGTTTCGGGATCGATAAATACTTGTAGTAAATTATCAGAATCCAGGTTCTCGGCTACTGAAGACGAGGCTTGATCATGAGCTGTCAAACCGACAGATCCTAAAGCAGGGGATACTTGCACTCGTCGAACAGACTCTTCAACGACTGATCCAGCCGGTACAGACGATGAAGTTCCAGGGTCATTAGCAGCTAAACCTACAGGTTCCGGTGTTACCGATGTAACACCAAAGGCTGTTGATCCTAAGCCATTTATAATCAACAGGAATGCAAAAAATAAATTTTTCAAATTAAACTTTGGAGAAGGATCGATATTCCCAGAAATTAAATTTTTGCAACGTCGATAACCCTGTTGAATATAATATATGAAAAGACACCCAGGAAATACTTGATTTCCCGCCTCTTCATATTTAACTAACAATGCAAAGGATATAACACCATTAAACAGGAGTGACACACTTACCCAACCCAAGATCATATACTCAACAAAATTAAAACTATCACGACTTAACAATATGCATAAAATTAAACTAGAGTAACAGAATGATGCAACTGACGATAATATATACTCGTCGATATTCTTTGTTGGCATAAAACGATCGAGCAATTGTATGCGGTTAATCCAAGTTTGCCTTTTAATAATCCACATCACACCATTGTGATTCTCCAAAACAACTATCGCAATTAGATAGGGGGTATAATAGTTATAAAGAGGTTGACTCATTTCTAATTCTTGGAGTGGATAATAAAACATAAGTAATGTCATTAGCAAAGCAGCAACGCTTGTAGTAAATACATAGCTTATTTTAAAACCATGCCGTATATAATTTAATTGTACAGCAAATAAACAAGAACAGAAAATAGCCGTGTAAATATTCATTGGATCAGTTTTATAACTTAATATCATTAAATAAGAACTGATTAAATTAATCAGTAAAGCCATGATACCCGTAACTACAGAAATGGTCTCCAACCATTTAAAAAAATTCGACGGAAATTTTTTATGTAGATAAGACAATATCCAGCTCGAAATAGAGATAAATAAAGACAAAGAAATAAATAATATAGAATATTGGGAACCAAATTTGGAAAATTCAACACTAAAAATAATCAAAAAATTAAAGATAGAACTAAAATTAATCATATTGTTTTTTTTTATTTTAACGCTTTAGGATGTCAACTACAGTAACCTAGTCTCTCATTTAATTCTGTTTTTAGACACAAATTATAACTTCTACACAGTTCGCCTAATTTTCCCCAAGCAAAAGGCTATAGACGAACTTTTTGATTACTGATTGCTACTCTTGTCTAACAATAAGAATAAGCAGTTGATCCTATGTCGATCTTGTTTTTAGACAAGAGATACGCTTGAAAGATTTAGATTTTTTAAAATACAAAAAAAAAAACAGCTTTAAAATCAATATTAAGATCGATTAGCTGGCTGCCTTTGTAATCGTTTACTACCCACAAGCGGCTCCACCGACAGGTTGGGCAGCAAAAATAATATAGTTAATAGCCTCTAGAGAATACATAACTATAATATTTTTATTTAAACCTGCGAAATTTCCTGCAGCTTCGAGGCAGACCAAAATTAAACCTTCGTCTACGTTCATTTGCAGTAGAACCCACAACTTTGTTGTAATTTGGCTTACTTTACTGGGAAAGAGGGAATCGAACCCACGATCACAGGACCAAAACCTATAGCCTTACCACTTGGCTATTTCCCATTTTAAAGCAATTTGAAAGTTTAGAATATAATATTGGGTTAATAATCGTTATAAAAAAATGTCTTTTCTAGCCGAAAGTCAACTCTTGTCTACGTGGAGCCTTGTGCTAAACTTTTTCCATAAATTTTAGCACATCAACTTCCTCTAACCTTTGGCTAAAGAAGACAAACCGCAAAAAAATACTCGACTATAGCGAACTAGCCAATAATCTGCTTGCTCATAGCAGCAAACCCGGTGGTCGCCCACTGCAGTTCATGTAGTGGTGAAACTGTAGTATAACCCTACAGCCAGTAGCCATCGGCTAGAGAAGACCTACCGTCGTACATTATCTAATGTTTATTACAGTTTTTGAATATTCCCTAGTCGTTTGATCGTATATGTTTTGTCTTTTAACAAATGAACTTTTTTCTAAAGTTAACATAATAGCGCCAACCATGGCAACGAGCAAAATAAGACTAGCTAATATAAATGCATTAAAATAATAAGTATAAATTAAACTACCAACGGCTTCAATATTAGACAAATAAGTTAATGTAGATTTCCAATTAAGATAAACCAAATTAGTATCATTTATATTAAATAAAACTAATTCTTTATTTAACATCAGAAATATTTCAGCAAAAGACATCAATCCTAATAAGCCACCTATAGGTAAATATCGTAATTTCTTCTCATTGATTTCCGTGAATTTAATGTTTAACATCATAACAACAAATAAAAAAAGTGTTGTGATAGCTCCAACATAAATGATTAAGAAAATAAATGAAAAAAAATCTAATCCCATTAAAATCAATAAACCTGTAGATTGGAAAAAAACTAAAATTAGGAAAAGTACGGAGTGTACAGGATTTTGGCTTTGAATGACAAAACAACTACAAATAATAGCAAAAAAAGAAAATATATAAAACAAAGTATTCATGTTTTTTTTTATCAATAAAACAAAGATCGACTTGCCTCTAGCCTCTAGTTAAACCTTCGGCTAGAGTGGTACATCGATTTAAAGAGCCAAAGTCAACTGCAGCCGAACTGGCTTGTTGCTACCGGTTATCTGCAGTTCAAAAGTTCGGCTGCAGGACTCTATAAGTAGTATAGCTACAATAGAGCATCAATACTAATTAGTATAGCTGAGACTAAAACAACCCATGCTAAACTCAAAGGCAGTAAACTTTTCCAACAAAGGATCATTAAACGGTCATACCTATAACGTGGATAAGCAGCTCTAACCCATACAAATAAAAAAGCGATACATATGGTCTTCAAGCCCAACCAAATACAAGGATGTATCCAATGTAAAAAGATCACGTTAAAGGGAGGCAACCATCCTCCAAAAAAAAGAAGAACGATTAGAACAGACATAATTATTATGGAATTATATTCTCCTAAAAAGAATAAAGCAAATCCCATCGAAGAATATTCTGTAAAATAGCCGGCACCCAACTCACTTTCTGCCTCAGGTAAATCAAAAGGTGCGCGATTTGTTTCAGCTAAACAAGAGATCAAAAACATTATAAAAACAGGGAACAACGGATAAATGAAAAAAATATCTTTTTGAGCTAAAACGATTTGTGTTAAATTTAAAGAACCTGCGCAAAGGACGACGGCCAGTATAATCAACCCAATAGAAACTTCATAAGAAACCATTTGAGCCGCAGATCTTAAAGACCCCAAAAAAGCATATTTGGAATTGCTGGACCAACCTGCCGTGATGATACCATAAACACCTAAAGAAGAAATCGCAAAGATATATAAAACACCTGGATTTATATCTGCTATAACAAAACCTTCATTAAATGGAATCACAGCCCAAAATACTAAACTTAAAAAAAAAGTTAAGACTGGAGCAAATAAAAATATCAAGGTATTAGCGTAACTGGGCAGCAAAGGTTCCTTGACCAACAGTTTTAATCCGTCAGCAATAGGTTGAAAAATTCCAAATAAACCGACAACATTAGGACCTTTTCGTCGTTGCATCGAAGCCATTATTTTACGTTCAGCTAATGTTAAATATGCGACAGCTAACAAAGAAATTACGGTGATTCCAATAATTTGTATTGATTGGAAAACATAAAAAATAAATTGGTTGGAAATCATAGTCTTTTACTTTATCTATTTTTTTTTTGTCGACAACAAAGTTGTAGGCCAAGTCTTGTTATATAATAAAGATCTCGGTTTTATTGCTTTACAGTGGGCTCACTAGTTTTATATAGTAAAATGGCTTGAGTTGAACATTTATGTCGGCTGCAGGCCTTAAACTAGAGCTTATAAAGCGAGAAACCCACATATTGATCTTGTCGAGAAGACATTAAACGACCAAATATCGGTTAATATATTGCCTAAAAAAGTGAAACTGCAGTAGACCTCGAAGACAATGTCTTCTATAGAGGTTTTGTTTCAGCAGCATCCGATATTAAAAATTATAACGAGTCGACAATATTATTTTATTAAATTTGTTTATTTTAAGCTCATAGGTGCCAAATCCTGTTATTTTAGAAGCGATAGGCACAGATTTGTTATTGATTAATACACAAGAATTTATATCAAATTTTATAGAGCTATTATCTAAACGCAAAAATTTTTGTTTTGTTTGAGTTAATACCGCCGCACACAAAGTACCTGCGGTAACACGTTTACGTTTTTTAACTTTTTTTATAGTACCCTGAACCTTTTCTCCCAAAACAGAGATCTTGTAAGGGTTTATTATTTGAATGACTTTTCCTCCACTATTATCTAATATTTTAATTTTAGAACCTTTAATGATCATGTTAAATCAAATAAACTTTGGCTCATTACGGACGTGTGTATACGGTCCACCGGATAGTCTTTGTTCAGTTTTGTAGTCGAGCCATCGAGTTGAACCTAGTAGACCTTGGGAATTGGTCGGTTGAACTGGAGTAAGACAACCTCAAAAAAGACATCAAACTAACCGATCAACTTTGTTGATCTGAGCTATAGACCTTTCTTGTCAGCTGACATCAATTTTATTGGAAAAGGCAGTTTAGGAGAAATTGTTTGAAGGATTTGTTCTGCTACAACGTCTTTAACTCCATCAAATTCATATAAGATTTGTCCCGATTTAATTCGAGCCGCCCAGTCAGTAACAGAACCTTTACCCTTTCCCATACGAACCTCTTTTGGTTTTGATGTCATGGGCTTATCTGTACAAACACGTACCCAAAACTGTCCAGATCTTTTAGAGGATCGCGACAAAGATCGACGTATCACATCTAAATGTTTAATCGTCAAATAACCATCCTTCAATGCTTTTATTCCAAATTTACCTGTTTTCAGTTTATAAGTATTGGATTGTATTCCACCAATTTTTCCTTTTTGTACTTTCCTAAATTTTGTTTTTGCAGACATAGGTTATTATTATTAGTAGTATGTTAATATGCCGGAAGAGTTCTGGTCTAGAGCTTAACTATTTACCGATCTCTCCCCAAGCATCTAGCTCTTGTCGTTAGACAAGATATAAAACCTCTAACCTGCGGCTAGAGTAAGACCAGCAGTTTTCCACTACAGTAGAGCCTGTAGCCATCGGCTAGAGTGGAACCTTCGTCAAAAGTAGAACCTCTAAAGAAGATCTTGTCTAGAGACAAGATAGCCTAAACTGTTAACCTATATAATCTCGATAGGTTTTAACCTTTGATATAATCTTAGGTTATAATATTGATTGATTTAGTACGAATAAGCTACATTATTTGCATAACTTCGACTATTCGCCTATCTACGCGATAGTCTTTCGCGAAAAAAAAACTTGTTTTGAATTTGGCTTCGTACTTAATATGAGTTCAGTACTTATCCCTTAAAGCTTAGCGTCCCAGCGATGCAAAAAAACTTACAACTGGTGAACCATAGGCTTCGTTACTGATTTCTTTTCATACTCTTAGTAACTTGTTCATAGTTTTTAATCATCGACAGTAGATAGAGACCATCCTGCGTCACCGCGGACTAAACCCAGGTCACGTAGGGTTTTAACAGGTGAACACCCTGACCCTCGGGAGCTTCTTCACCCCCAGGACACCCTGACCCGACATCGAGGTCCCGAACATTTCCGTCGATAAGGACTCTAGGGAAATACTAGGCTGTTATCCCTAAGGTTCCTTTGATCAATTGCTCGACGACCCTTCCACACGGAATCGCCGGTTCACTAAGGCCGACTTTCGTCTCTGTTTGACTTTTTTGTCTCACAGTCAAGCAGGCTTATACCTTTACGCTCTTCAATAGGTTTCCGTCCTATCTGAGCCTACTTTCGCATGCCCTCGTTACTCTTTAGAAGGTCGCTCGCCCCAAGCAAACTACCCACTATGCACTGTCTGTATAGAGCACATTAGATTTCGATCGTTAAAAGGGCGGTGTTTCATTGTCGCTTTCGCTACCGCCTACACTAAACAATTTAAGATTGAAACCAATACATAGATATAGTAAAGGACTATAGGGTCTTCTCGTCTAGCTGTCGATACTCCGCATCTGCACGGAGAATTCAATTTCACTAAGCGCTTACTGGAGACAGCAGAACAGTCGTGACTCCATTCATGCAGGACACAAATTACGTGCCAATTAATCGCTACCTTAGAACCGTCAGAGTTACAGCTGCCGTTTACTAGACTTTCAATTCAGAACTCAGGTCTTCTCTAGCCGAAGGCTAGAGGTTTCTAATAAGTCAAACCCTCATCCATCCTCTTAAATTACCAGCACCGGGCAGGAGTCAGGCCCTATACTAAACATTATTGCTTTGCAGAGCCCTGTGTTTTTAGTAAACAGTCGCCATTCCCGATTATCTGAGACCTTTTTCAAGGCAACCCTTATTCCAAAGTTACGGGTTCAATTTGCCGAGTTCCTTCAGTAAGTTTCACTTAACGTCCGAATATTCTCTATAAGTCCACCAGTGTCGGTTTACGGTACGGTATTATTATAAAAAAATTAAGTTATTTCCTGTAAGTTGTCCAAAAAAGGACTCAAACTCAGTCACTTAATAAAACCCATCAAAAACTCAACATTCGCTTATTTTCTTAGGGGCCTTTTAAAAAAAAGTTAGAAAAAGATCTAACTCAACCTAAAACAATTATTGTAGATTTAGGATCCCTTGGACTTAAAACGATCATGTTTCTCACATGATTTTACGTTACTCATGCGTGTATAATCACTTCTAAACTCTTCATAATTTTTCACCAAAATTACTTTATCAAGTAATAGAATGTTTCGCTACCACAAGTACAAAATCGACTTGTTCGTTGTTTCGGTTTATAACTTGAGCCCCGTTGAATTTTTGGTGCATTAAAACTATATCAGTGAGCTATTACGCTTTCCTTAGGGGATGGCTGCTTCTAAGCCAACCTTCTGATAGTCAAAGCTTTAAAACGTCCTTTACCACTCAGTTTATAGATTAGGGACCTTAACAAACGATCTGGGCTTTTTCCCTTTAGACTATCAACCTTATCGCCGATAGTCTGTCCACATTTCAAAAATCAAAGATATTCGGAGTTTGCTGATACATCATAAGGCTTTGGGCCACTTTTGTATGAACAGTGCTCTACCCTCTTGATTCAGTAAATGTGCAGTACTTAGATACTTTTCGCGAAAAACCAGCTATCACCAGCCTTGATTGGCCTTTCACCCCTACATAAAAGTCATCCCATCCTTTTGCTACAGAAACGGGTTCGGTCCTCCTTATTGTTTGACCAATCTTTCAACCTGCTCTTATGTAGATCGACTGGCTTCGGGTACAATAATACAAACGATTTGACAAATTTATTAAGCCTCCACGTAACCGTTTAAGCTACGCTTGATATTATTGAGTCACACGCCCATTATGCAAAAGGTATGCGGTCACTTTTTTGCAAAAGCTTCCACTGTTAATAAGCATTTAATTTCATAATATTTTCAATCCTATTTCATTAGGTATTTTTTCAGCTTTCCCTCACGGTACTCGTTCACTATCGGTTAAAAAGTTATATTTAGATTAGAGAGGGGTATCCCCAAATTCAGACAAAATTGATCTTCGCCTTACTTTTTTGAATAGATTACAAAATCTGGTACAGTAGACATAAAGCTAAAAAAGCCTTTACGGGACTGTTTACCCTCTATGGTCATTGACTTCCACAATAGTTTATAGTGACTAATGTCTCCAGTTATAGATCTATATTATACAATCTTTTTCGCTTTCGCTCATCACTACTTACAAAATCCCTAATTGGTTTCTTTTCCTCTGGTTACTAAGATATTTCAATTCACCAGGTAAATTTCGATTCGTCAGCAGTTTACTGCAGATGGCACATAGGTTTAATAAGTTCCACCTATATTTCGTTGGTTAGACGCCAAAAAACTTTTTACCATAGCAATCCATTTAATGCTCTTTAAATCAATAAATATTATGCGTGGGGGAATGCCCCAGCCCGAACCGACCGGTTCAGTTGAAATAAACTTATCGAGTTGCTGATCTCTTGTCCAAGGACAAGAGTGGGACCTCTGGAGAAGACGTCTTGTATCTAGCAACCGATTTGTCAATTATAATAATTATATAAAAAAAATTTCAATCCAGCCGCAGATTCTTCTACGGCTACCACTGTTACAACTTAAATTTAATCACCAAACAACCCTTAAATGTGGATTATATGACAAAAACCAAAACTACAAAATAGTCGTCAAATTTTCATCATATAGTATAATACATTTTCCAGGCCATCTAACTTTCAAACCTTGATGGGCGGTGAGTAGACCGGATAGAGCCTAATTCACCGAGGTGTTCTTACCCCCGATTACTAGCGACTCCTTCTTCATGTTGTCGAGTTGCAGACAACAATCTGTACTAGGATTGCTTTTTAGGATTCACTCAAACTTTCATTATCGTTACCCTTTGTCACAATCATTGTAACACGCGTGTAGCCCAATCCATATAGACCATGATGACTTGACGTCATCCCCACCTTCCTCCGGCGTATAACCGGCAGTCTTTCTAGAGTCCACGTATATAACGTTAGGAACAAGAAAGAGGGGTTTCGTCCGTTCAAGGAATTAACCTGACACCTCAAAGCACGGACTGACAACAGCCATGCAATACCTGTAATTAGCATAAGATTCCATCATAAAACGGAACTTGTTCCAATTATACAAGGATTGGTAAGGTTCTACGCGGAGTATCGAATTAAACCGCATGTTCCGCCGCTTGGTTATCCGACTCTCTATTCCTTTGGGTTGTAGTGTTGCCACCGTTGTTCCCAGGCGGGTATCTTAACGCCTTAGCTCAAATTCCGCAATAATTTCGAAATTTAGATACCATCGTTGACTCCGTCGACTACAAGGGTATCTAATCCTTTTCGCTACCGACGGCTTCGCGTCTCAGTGTCAGTATAGGGCCAGAAAGTTGCCTTCGCCTTTGGTGTTCCTTCAGATATCAACAGATTTAACCCTTACTCCTGAAATTCCACTTTCCTCTCCCTCACTCAAAAGTTTTATTAAATCTAATATTCATTTTTAGTTGAGCCACTTTGAATAATTAAATTTTGATAAAACCACCTACACGCGCTTTACGCACCAGTCATTCCGTACATTGCTTGCCCTGTCGGTATTACCGCAGCTGCTGGCACCGATCTTAGCTAGGACTTATTCTCTTGATTTTGTCAGTGTCTGTCACAAGAAAAAGGAGTTTACGACGGTTCCGCCTTCAAGGTCATTATGCCTTTTTGTCCTCCACGTGAAAGGCTAGGTCATGCCTACGCACATTGCCTAAAATTCCCGACTGCTGCGACCTAATGATCGCCGGACCTTGTCTCAGTTCCGGTGTGGCCAGAGCTCCTCTCAGACTGGCTAAAGATTATCGGCTTGGTGTGCCTTTACCACACCAACTACCTAATCTTACGCAAATTCATTTATGAGCAATTATATTAACCTTTAATGCAAAAATTTATGCACTTTATTCGGGATTTTATCCCGAACTCATATGTAGATATTCACGCGTTACTCACCCGTTCGCTACTAGTGTTATACACCCGTTCAACTTGCATGTCTTAGGCCTTTCACCCGCAATCGCACTTGGCCAGGATCAAACCATTTGTCATGGGCAGGAAGAGGATTCGAACCTCTGACTTTCGGATCATGAGCCCGAAGAGCTGACCACTGCTCAATCCTACCTAAATGTTCCATCGCCAAGAAATTAGAAGGCTACTGGAACTAAAAAAATATGTCGACTGCTCGACCCGCTGGTTGTCAACCAGGTTATAGAAAAGATTTATTACAAAGCAATTAACTGCGTCTCTCTGTCTTTCACCAATACATGCAGCATTTTATAATTTGACAAATCGAATTCATTAAGGGATCGGGTCGGTCCTATAAAATTAATAATTACTTTTGCACATCCTCCAGTCTAAAGTGACAAGAGTAAAACCCTCGGAAAGCCTTGATATCAATATGGGACAGAGAATTGATAGGCAGAAGAACGTATTTTCTGCGTCATAATAAAACACCTAACTCATTCAAATTTAGGGCCTTAAAATGCAAAAAAACGCATTTATAATCAAAATTAGAAGGGGTTAAATTTAACCCTGCGGTTGAATTCTCGGCTGCAAAAGACCCCACGAAGTCTTATCTAGGATTTTGACTATAATTGTTAATCGATCAGCAAAGCTGAACAGTGGAACCTCGAGTTTTAGCTGCAGCTTTACAATGAGTGACATTCGGCTGCATTAGACCTTATTGTATATTATAAGGACAATTGTAAAGTAGCATAATAAGTTATCAAATTGATAGAATTAGGCATAAAAAATAAAGTCAATATCAATAAAAGAGTCACAGCTAAAACATAAGATGAATCCTTTGTTATTCTATGAAAACAGAAAAAATGCGATCTCAATGACACATCAGCAGCACCTTCGGACGCATAAGACAATGGCTCAAAATACATCACCTTTATCAATCGAATATAATATACTGTACTTATCACTGTAGTTATCGCCGCAACAAAAGCAAGAACATATAAAGATGCGTGTATAGCAGCAACAAGCAAATAATATTTGCCTAGAAATCCAGCTAATGGTGGAATTCCAGCTAAAGATAACAAATTAATAGCAAAACTTGTCGCTAGAATAGGATGCGTTTTGAATAAATTAGATAGATCCGAAAGATACTTAATTCGTTGTAAAGAAATCAAATGTTCACGATGAATAGGCAATAATATTATTGTGAATAGATTAATGGTCATTAAGACATACAAAATCAAATGAATAAGTAAAGCGTTTAGTCCTTCTGCACTAATACACGAAACACCCATCAAAAGATAACCTACATTAGTGATGGAACTAAAAGCTAATAATCTTTTAATTTTGGTTTGACTCAATGCACCAAAACAACCCAAAAGCATCGAAACTATACTACAGCCCATTATGATATAAAAAAGCCAGCGATAATCGACCAGATCAATCGTCGACTGCGATAGAAAGCTGGGGGTCGACTGTAGCAATACAGCAGGCAGTGAAGCTGTATGCAATAAAGTACTTTCCATAAAAAGTCTCAGAAACACCCCAAATAAAGCGATTTTAGGCACTATTGCGAACAGTGCAGTGATTGATGTGGGAGCACCTTCATAAACATCAGGGGCCCAGGCATGAAAGGGCGCTGCAGTGATTTTAAATAGAAAACTTAATAAAATCAAAGTAAACCCAAACAAACACCCTAAAATTTGTTGGCCTGCAACTTTGTTATAGTTTAACATTAGTAACCAAAGCTCTTGAAATTGTATGGTACCTGTAAAACCGTAAACCAAAGATATACCATAAAGGAGCATAGCTGAAGAAAATGCACCTAAAAGGAAATATTTAATACCAGCTTCTGTTGAAAATTCCGAATGATTCTTTGAAGCAGCCAAAACATAGAAAGATAAACTTTGCAATTCGATAGATAAATACAATATAATTAGATTATACGAGGATATCAAAGTTAATTGACCAAAAATAGAGAAAAGTATTAAAATAATAGATTCAAAATAATAAAGTTTTTGAAAATCACCTATCATCAACACGCTACAAGCGCCTACGATTAGAAACAATTTCAAAAATAAAGTAAAAAAATCATTTATAAAACTATTATAAAAAAAGACCGCTTCTGTTATTGGACTATTAACATATAGAATAAAAGTCAATCCTAAAGATAACAAAGCTAATCTGCATATATTGGAATTCAACAATGCGGGCTGTGTATAGAAAAAAGAAGAATCGCGAGTCGAAGTATATAACCGTTTATTCTTTTGAAGATTTGGCCCTTTTTGCGGCTGCTGTGCAACATTAATACGTTTTTTTGATTCAATATTAGAACCAAAATATAAACCAAAAATCAATAAAAAGCTTATGGCTAAAAGAAAAAAGATTTCAGGAAGTGCTATCATGAAATCATTCTCAAAGACATATGACAAAAAATTAATGTCCAATGAATGTTTTAACATAGTAAATTATTATATGATACTTTAGTATATGCGGCCGGTTCAGCCGCAGTGAAAACCTGCATGCCCTACTCTAGCCGAAGACTAGAGGCTTCCACCAGTTTAGTATAGACCTGCAGATACGGCTGCAGTGCACCAAAATATAGATGTACAGCGACGCATCGAATATTTTGTATAGCAGCTGTGTTTTCTTCAAGCCAGTCGCCAAAAGTTTTGTCAAGAGTTGACATCTGTAGCCGAAGGCGACTGGCGACGTTCGGCTACTGGTCCGCTGCAGCTAACATTAAAATCAAATAGACATAATAGTTTGTAAACTAGAAGATCGCGAATTTTGTATAAATAAAGGAAATGAATAAGTATGGTCCTTTATATTATTTTTTAAATTGAATTTGGCATAGCTTTTTATATGAAGTAGATACAATGAAGCTAAAGAATTAACGAACCTTTTTTCTATATTTAATAGTTGTTTTTCAACTAATATCGATTTTTTTAAATTAGAAAAGGCTTTATAAAACAAATTCTGATTTTGACTCGATTTTGTTTCTATAGCAAAATCAATAGATTGTTCTCGCAACTTATATACTCGATTAATATTAGGTATAATATGTTTAACTATAGTTAAATAGATTACAGAAAAAAAGAAACTAAACCAGAAGAATTGAGTTGAAAAACAATAAAGATCTAATTGAGGCATATTGAAATTTTCTGCGACTAACTGATTAAAAAATCATAAGAGTGACAAGAATCCAAAGAAAACATAGACGATAATCCAAAAGATAAAGAAAAACGCTGGAATATAGATCAAAACCTAAAAAACAAATTAAGGATAACAACATTATTGCTAAATAATGATAGACATACCCACTTTGTAAACTCATGATTTTATCTAAAAGACCTTTGATTATCTTTTTTATACCAAAAGGACCCAATGTTTCTAAAACACCCTTATCTAAAGTCTTAAAGGTGATATGATAACCTGCTTTTAAAAAATTGAACGCGATGTCATTATATACTTTGTCAAAAAGCCAACGTTTATTTAAAAAGTAATAAATCGAACGCCCAATAGAATGCATCTTAATAGTATAAGCTATTCGTGAATTAAATGCAAAAATAAAAGCGATAAAACACCCTAATAAAGTATTAACGAAAGGTAATAGTTTATAAAACTGAGAAATATACTCGGCTTCTACAAAAAGTGCACGGCTTGGTGCGGTATATAAAGCATTGCCCCAAAAAGGAGTACCTGCGCCTATTAACATATCTTTAGTCAAATATCCTAAAAAGATACTCCCTAAAGCTAACAATACCAATGGCAACGCCATAATTAGAGGAGCATCGTGTGTTTTCTCGATTGATCTCTTATAAGCCATAGTAGGTGTTAAAAAAGTTAAAAATAATAATCGAAAAGAATAATATGATGTTAAAAAAACACAGATAGAACCTAACCAATAGGCGAATTGACCAGGAACACTATATTTAGCTTGAGCTAATTCTAAAATAAAATCCTTAGAATAAAATCCTGTTAAAAAAGGAAACCCCGCTAAAGAAAGCGAACCTATAAACATCATAGCGTAAGTAAAAGGCAACAATTGTGCGATACCTCCCATTTTCCTCATATCTTGTTCATCAGACAATGCATGAATTACAGAACCCGCACTTAAAAAAAGTAGAGCTTTAAAAAAGGCATGATTCATCAAATGAAATACACCTACACTATATTGTGATAAACCACAGATTAAGATCATATAACCTAACTGACTACATGTCGAATAGGCTATCACTCTTTTCATATCATTTTGAACTAAACCTGTAGTCGCAGCAAAGATACAAGTCATAGCACCCACAAAAGTCACAATCATTAGAGCGTCCGGTGCATACTCAAATATAGGAGAACATCGAGCCACTAAAAACACTCCTGCAGTAACCATAGTAGCCGCATGAATTAAGGCCGATACTGGTGTTGGACCTTCCATCGCAGAAGGTAACCAGGTATGCAATCCTAGCTGAGCCGACTTACCTATGGCACCCACAAACAATAAAGTACAAATGGTATTGATTGTTATTAATGGCGAAACTGATGTCGTCTGTAAATAAAGGCTGCTGGTTTCTTCCTTAGCCACATATTGACTAACACAGCTAAACACTGTAATATAATCTACCGAACGAAATACATAGAATATAGCCATGATTCCCAAAGCTAAACCGAAATCACCTACTCGATTCATAAGCATAGCTTGAATTGCCGCTTTATTTGCTTGTAATCTTGTAAACCAAAAATTGATCAATAAATATGATGCTAAACCAACACCTTCCCAACCAAAAAACATTTGAAGGAAATTGTCGGCAGTGACTAGCATTAACATAAAAAAAGTAAAAATCGATAAAAATGCCATAAATCTAGGCACATGAGGATCTTCTGCCATATATGATATACTATATAGGTGAACCAATGCACTAATCGATGTGACAACGACTAACATTACCGCTGTTAATGTGTCAAACAATAAACCCCACTCCGCTTCAAACATCTCTGAGGCAAACCATGGATGTATCGTTAAAGTACATGGACTAGCACATATAGCGACTTCATAAAAAATCGCTAATGACAGCATATTGGTGATCATCATTAATAGAGTTGCCAGCAAGCCAGCGCCTCTAATACCTAGGTATCGGCCAAACATCAAACAATTCAATGCACTCAGAAAAGGTAAAAGCAATATAGTACAGTACATTTTTTTATGTTTTATTGGGTCACTGCTGCTGCAGTTGACTTTGTAAAGGTGGCAGGCCAGGGGACCCCCTGACCTGCCGCCGAACATTAATGTTCCACTGCAGTCGATGTACCACTCCAGGTTCTACTGCAGGTTTACTCTAAGTAAACAAAAAGTATTTAATAAACGTAACAACCGGTCGGGGTGAGCTCAGCAGGAATTGAACCCGCAACACTAGCGTTATGAGCGCTATGTTCTAACCATTGAACTATGAGCTCTTTAGCATTTCTGTTGAGGAATCTCCCACTGCAGGGTAAGGTGCTCTAGACATTTCTTGCATTGTGTCGACACAAAAAGCCACTATAACATCATACAAGTGTTTAAAAATGTACAAGAAGAATCTAAATCTACCAAAGAATTTGTTAAAGAATTACTTGTGATATTCAATTGACCGTGTCGAAGCTGAAGTTCTAATTGATTCAGTTCATTGGAACTTAATTTCTCTTCTATGGTTGTAGAGTAGACCTTGATATCTTCTTGCAGGAGTCCCCCACTGCAGCCGACATATTTAAAAAAAACGCCTTTTAAGGTTGGGTGTTGCTGTGATTTTTTTCTTTTTTCCCATTGAGTTAGGGCCGCTAAAAAATTGAACCATAAAATCCTTAAATAAAAAAGACCACCCCGGCCCGTTAAATTGACATCGTTAGCGACTAGCTTAGTATTTAGACATACAAGAACTTGAGCTCCTTGAAAATTATAAGAAACTCCTCGATCCCCAGGTTCCGGAGCCCCTAGTTGCCTGCAGAAGTTAACCTCCGACAAGATATTATTTTGTTTCTTATTGTATTGATCAATACAATTTTTTATTGATTCACACAAATTCGATAAATTACTCTTTGTACTATTTGTTTGTTGATAAATTAAAAATAAATTATTTGAAGATAAAATATGGTTTTTTTGTTTTTTTTTATATAAACCTCGTAATTTTGTTATAGTTATTTTGCTTGTTTGTGACATTTTGTTAATCTAATGCAATAACAGTCTGTTAAAAAAATCTTGGCTAAAAACAAGATCGACATAAATACTTGTGTTTGTTGACAGCAAAACAGCACTTTACCATGAAGCTTTAGTTACGCCTTGTAGAGCGCCTTTCGCTGCTAATTCGCGAAATTTTATACGAGAGATTTTATAAGATTTATATACAGATTTTGCTCGTCCTGTTAATACACAGCGATTTCTTATACGTACCTTACTGGCATTACGAGGTATCTTTCTCAACTTTTTTAAATAATATTTCTTTTCTTGGTAGGATGTCGAGTTTTCTCTGATCAACGTTTGCAATAACTTTTTTAATTGCTCATATTTTTTGTAAAGTTTCCTTTTATTCTGGTCTTGTAAAACTTTATTATTAGTAAATAATATTAAATCAGATTTTTGCTTATTTTTCACATTATTCCAAATTTGTTGTACCTTTATAGCGATATTCAGAGTAAAACAACTCGCTAATTTAAACCTCTAGCCAGTAGAGTGGAACCTCGAGAAGTTTGTTTGACCATCGTGCTTTAAGTACAAGTGTTATATATAAAGCTATCTCCCCAAGTTGGGTTTGAACCAACGGCCTAATGATTAACAGTCATTCGCTCTACCACTGAGCTATTGGAGAATTAGCCTCTAAATCTATAAAGGTTTTTCTCTCTCGAGGTCCCACTGCAGTTTTCAACTGCAGGTTTGCAAAGCCCACTCTTGTCGTTAGACTAGAGGTGTTTAATATGCCTAATAATCGGCCGATTAAGTTATAAATTAAATCTATACAAAACCTAGATAGAACTGCGGGTTTATCTGTAGCCAGCAACCTTCGTCTACAGCAAAAATACTGGACCGATACAACTTGTCAGCTATTATTGCATTTCCCGTAATTTAAGTACTTGTCTACTGCAGCCGACTGATTCGTCAGCCACCGGAATACTTATAGCGAAAGAGGGAATTGAACCCACACATACGAATTATGATTCCGCTGTTCTACCACTAAACTATTCCGCCTATATACAAGCTTAAAGTTCCATTATAGAGGTCCTACTGCAGGTTTAACTCTAACCTTCGGCTAGATTAGATGAATTTAACCTTTTTGTTAAACTTATTATTCCTGCAGTCTTCGACTGCAGTGGGACATCTAGAGTAATACAACTATTAACTTATCTACAACAAGGCTTAAGGTTTTAACATTATCTGCTTGTTAATCTTATAATATTGTTTTGGAAACCTTTTGTTAATCTTATAATATTGTTTGGAAACCTTTAACCACTGTATAAGTTTTAATAAAATAAAAAATTTTTTAAAAAGGATTATGCTGTGTTAAAACAACGAATTAAAACAACGAGTTATTTGGTTTTTATGTTGTAAAAGCTTTTTTTTAAATATTTATTTATAATAAAATTATGGGTTTTTTAATGATAAAACCGTCAACGCATAAATTTTAATAAAATAAAAAATTTTTTAAAAAGGATTATATCACGTTAAAACAATGAAATAAAACAACGAGTAGTTTTATTTTTATGTCGTAAAAGCTTTTTTTAAAATATTTATTTATAATAAAATTATAGGGTTTTTAATAAATAAATCGTCAATGTTGTTAATGTATAAATTTTAATAAAATAAAAAATTTTTTAAAAAAGACTATACTGTGTTAAAACAATGAATTAAAACAACGAGTAGTTTTAATTTTATGTCGTAAAAGCTTTTTTTTAAATATTTATTTATAATAAAATTATAGGGTTTTAATAGTAAAATCGTCAATTATTGTAGACTATGTGCGATTTTGGGCTAGAATAAGAACCTTAAGTGTCTTAAAATGCAAAAAAACACTCTTAAAATAGATATTAGGGTGGCGATATACTTTCCCTTACCCGTCTATATTTAGGGCCTTGAAATGCAAAAAAATGCACTTAAAAACAATATTGAGATCAAGTAGCCTGCGTATCGACAAATCGTCTGGTTCAGTTCTAGTTGACCTTATCGGTAAAACACTACATAAAACTAAAAGTTGTCAAATTAAGGCCCAGCTCCACTCTAGCCGAAGGTTTGAAGAATTTTTTGATTTTTTTGTCAAAAGTTTCGATTTGATGCTGGAAAAATCATAACAGTTATATAAGAGTAAACCGAATCAGTCTTTTCTGCTGCGAAACTGCAGAAAAATCAATTAAAATAAGCATTTTTTATACTGAATTAAAAAAAGTGGTGGTTACAGACGCCGCCACAAAAGGAAGTTGCTATTTGAGATAAAATTTCAAATAGAGAAAAACCTATATATGGCGGCGAATTTTCGGGGTTTCGTATAGGCACTATATAAGAGAAAACCTGACCAGCTTTTTCTGCAGCAAAACTGCGAAAAAAAAATCAATTAAAAAAAGCTGAAATTAAGAAAAAAAACAGGTAAACTACAACTAAGTTGTAGGTCTTCTATAGCACTAAGCTAGAGTAAAATACTAAATATCAACGACAGCTTTGCTGTTGGGTTTTAGAATGTTAGTACTGTTGTCCTACCTCAAAGCAGTGAACGGGTCTCAAGAGGATCAAGCCTACGGCTAGAGTTAGACCTGCATCATAACATCTGAAATACTCTAAACTCTAAATGATATTGTCCATTCCAGCCTTTTTCTTGATAATGGAAAAAAAAACGGTGATCATAATCCGCGTCAGGTAAGGGAATTTCAATTTTAAATTTTTTTAATAACCCAGGAATTGCTATATTTTACGCGGAATTGTCATCACTACCCTATAAGGAGTAAACCGGGTCAGTAGGAACACAGCGTATCGCGGCTAAGCTAGGTTCCACTATGGTGCTTAAATAATGCGGAATAGCGTTTAACTCTTTTAATTCTTTCCAGAAGACAACGAGCGAATTCTCTAGTCAAAAACTAGAAGTTGACTCTTCTCTAAGGATAAAAGTAGAAAATCTTCCGAGTAATACCTTCAACTCAACTACTCTTATCTAAAGATAAGAGGAGAAAATCTTCTTTACTTCTTTAGTATAGGATCAATATAGGACGGAGAATTTATTGGCAGAAGAACGCAAAATAGAAAAAGTGATATTTATTGTTTAAAATAAAACAACGAGTCAGGGTGCCAAAGCACCTTATATTTTTGGTCTAAATTCGTCCCTAATACCTCACAAACCTGCAGTCTTCGACTGCAGTGGGACCTAACTCATTCAAATTTAGGGCCTTAAAATGCAAAAAAACGCGCTTAAAATAAAAATTAGAGTATCGATATAAAAACATATAGCGAAGCTAAAATTAGGACCTTAAAATGCATAAAAACGCCTTTAAAAACGAAATTAAGGTCCTGCAGTAGAACATAAAAAGATAAAGTTTAACTCTTGTCTTTAGACAAGAGGCCCCACTGCAGGTATTACTCTAGCCGAAGGCTAGAGGTTTAAGATTGACTTTTTGCTGGCTGCTGAAGAACCTTCAGTAATAGAAGGTGATAGCCAACAACCACAACAAAGTTGCCGGCCGAGTACATATGTGATAAAAATTCGTTTACACTGTCGATTTTTTTTGTATATTCAAAACGAGTTCTACCCCGGTGATTTCTAATTTTCTCAAATTTGATATAAAATTATAAGCAGACAATGTAGATTCAAAAGAATATATATATTGATGTTTAAACAATTTTCTTTTAAATTGTTCCCTGGATTTTTTATAAATAAATGGAGATCGAATTACTGTGTAATATGTTGTTGTTTGTTTGATATGATTTTTGGGAATATCTGGGCTAAAAAACGACGTCTTAGAGGAATGATATTTCCCAACGGGCAAGGTCTTATCTAGCCAAAGGCTAGAGGAAACGCGATTGAGTGTTTTTACCGTAGAAATAAATCTGTCAAAAGATCCTTTTTTTAAATTTAAAAATTTTGTGTCTAAATCTATAGCGGAGCTGTGGACACCATATAAAATCGATTCCAGTTTTAAAAGATCACCACTGAACCGGCCAGTTCGAGCCAATTTATCAACTCCAGCTGAGTCCTCCGGCTTCAAAGTCAAAATAGTCTTTTTAACCGGCCGGCTTTTTGAAATAGGTTTATTAAAATATTCGACGAACTTGCTACCGGAGTCTGTAGTTGCCAATAAAGCAGCCTTTTCTTTATTTCGATACAATTCGTATAAGTTATTTATAATAATAACTGCATTTTGTAAATAATTGATTGAAGAAGTATTGATTTTAATAGTTATTAATGTCATGTATGTATTTGTATTCAAGATCGCATAGAATCTCATCGATTCGCTGCAGAATTAACGATCAACACTACCAAAAACTACATCTAATGTACCAATAAGAGCAACGATATCCGCAAGTAAATGTCCTTTAGACATGAATTCTAATCCTTGTAAATGCATAAAATCAGGAGAACGTATTTTACAACGATATGGTTTGTTGCTGCCATTTGATACTAAGTAAACACCTAATTCTCCTTTAGGGCTTTCAATACCCACGAAAGTTTCAGATGCTGGAGTATGAAATCCCTCAGTATATAACTTAAAATGGTGAATAAGATATTCCATATTTTGTTTCATCAATGAGCGTGAAGGTGGTGTGATTTTTCTATCATCGATTTTGATTAAACCTTCTGGCATTTGGTTAAGCGTTTTTAATATAATTCGTAAAGATTGTCTCATCTCTTCAATACGTATTAAATATCTATCATAACAATCTCCACGAATACCCACGGGTATATCAAAGTCCATTTGATCATAAACCTCATAAGGTGTGGTTTTTCTTAAATCCCAATAAACCCCAGAACCTCTAAGCATGACTCCACTAAACCCCCAATCTAAAGCTTCTTGAGCGGTGACTATACCGATATCAACTAGTCGTTGTTTCCATATTCTATTATTGGTTAACATTTCTTCTATTTCGTCAATTCGGCTAGAATATTGTAAAGCAAAAGCATAAATATCATCACAAAGACCCTTTGGCAAATCCTGAGCAACCCCTCCTGGTCTAAAATATGCGGCATGCATTCTTGCACCGGAAACACGTTCATAAAATTCCATCAATTTCTCTCGCTCTTCAAAAGCCCAAAGAAATGGAGTTAAAGCTCCCACATCCATTGAATGACAAGTCAATGCTAGAAGATGATTCATAATTCGTGTTAACTCTGAAAAAAGTACGCGTATATATTGAGCCCGTAAAGGTATCGATTCTGAACTAATATTTAACAAATTTTCAACAGCTAAACAATAAGCATGCTCCTGATTCATCATAGATACATAATCTAGGCGATCAAAATATGGCAATGCCTGTAAAAAATTTTTATATTCAATCAATTTTTCAGTTCCTCTATGAAGAAGCCCTATATGTGGATCTGCGCGTTCGACTACTTCACCATTCATTTCTAAAACTAACCGAAGAACACCGTGTGCACTAGGGTGTTGGGGACCAAAATTCATTGTTAAATTCTTGGTTTTTTTTGACTTAATAATTTGCTCTATAGCCATATTATATTAAAGATTATTTCAGTTATTTTAATAAATTTCGCAATAGAATTACAACTAATCTAACCGAACAGTTCTCTGCAGTTGAACCAGCCGACAACTCTTTCTAAGTATTTATATAAATCTACAAGATAAGGTTTCTTTTTGATCTTCGGGTGCAATTTGTGCTTTAAAATACTTAATTTGATGCCGATCTTGTCTTTAGACAAGATTTCGACTATCGATGTCGGCGACGAATCTAAGCCCTCTGCAAGAACCCCAATTATCAAGACTGCTGTAATTTTTATAAGAAGCGTGTTTTATTATAATAAAAAATCTTAATTGATATCAACTACAACTTTGTTGTAGGTTTCACCGCAAATAGCTGCGGGCTGTGGCGGTTAACTGCAGCTGAACCGACTGGCCCGGATGCAGCTCAACTCTAGCCCAAGGATTAAGGTTCCACTGCAGTCGAAGACTACGGGATTCTTTCCTCAAACCTTCGGCTACTGGCTGCGGAATAAATTGATGCACTACTGCAGTCTTTGACTGCAGGTCGCCTACAGGCCCTTTGCAGGTTTTTTTTGCAAGAGGTCTTACTGTAGTAAACAACGATAGTGTGCCATAGAACCTTCCGCAACAGGCTCAAGCCATCTGTGTTTTTACTTTTCTTTGTAGTAAAAAAGTTTCTAAATGTCCTAATAATGGAACTAAGATTAAAAGGAAAATAAAGAAATACACTGTTGCAAATTGACCAATTATAATATATGGCTCTTCGACAGGTTTTATACCTATCCATGTTAATAAAAAACAATCTGCAACGAATAGATAATATAATTTTTTGTATAAAGGTCGGAAATTGCTACTGCGTACGGGTGATGTATTTATAAAAGGTAATGCTAATAATGCTACAAATACTAAACCTATAGCAGCAACCCCACCTAGTTTGTTAGGAATTGAGCGCAATATTGCATAAACTGCTAAGAAATACCATTCTGGCTGAATATGCGCGGGAGTACTCATCGGATTTGCTGGAATGTAATTGTCAGGGTGTCCTAACATATTTGGGTAAAAAAACACGAACATGCTGAAGAATGCCGCAAAGCACACCCAACCTACTAAGTCTTTTACCACAAAATATGGATAAAAACTGATTTTATCCACTGTGCTATTTACACCTAAAGGATTGTTAGACCCATATTGATGCAAGGCAGCTATATGCACTATAGATGCTCCTGATATTATAAAAGGCAATAGATAATGTAAACTAAAAAAGCGGTTTAATGTCGCATTATCGACAGAAAACCCTCCCCATAGCCATATAACAATAGAGTCACCTACGATTGGGATTGCACTCGCTAAACTTGTAATCACGGTAGCACCCCAGTAACTCTGCTGTCCCCACGGCAGAACATAACCTATAAATGCTGTTACTATCATTAGTAAAAAGATAATAACACCAAGACACCAGGTAGCTTCTCTAGGGCTTGCGTAACTTCCATAATACAATCCTCTAAAGATATGAACATATACGGTGATAAAAAACATAGAAGCACCATTTGCGTGAAAATATCTTAATAACCATCCGTATTCTACGTCTCGCATTATATGTTCAACTGAAGAAAAAGCTAAATCTACATGTGGAGTATAATGCATAGCTAAGAAAATTCCAGTTAATAATTGAACAACTAAACATATCCCAGCTAAACTACCAAATCCCCAAAAATAATTTAAATTGGAGGGTGATGGATAATCAATCAGATGATCATTAATCAGGGAAAATATTGGTTGTTCCTTTAAACCTAATCTTTTTTTTCCATTAATCATTTAATAATTTTATTTTTTTTTCAGAAAATCTTAATTATGTAACATTTGTACATATAAAAAAGTGTTATATTAGCATCGCTTATATTATTTATATCAAAATAATAATATTTAACAGAACCTGTGGGTTCAAGGTCAACTGCAGCTGTTTAGGAGAATATCTCCCGTAATGTTACATTTAGTCGGCTGCAGGTTCAAAGTATACAATTGTTTCTCATGTACAGGGCGGTGTCAAGGTCAACTACAACAAAGTTATAGGTTCTACTGCTGGTTTAACTTCTTAATAAAGAAATAAAATCTACAGAAATGGTACCTCGTGTTCTATAATAAGTTACTAATAATGCTAGCCCTATAGCAGATTCTGCTGCAGCAACTGTTAATACGAACAATGTGATAATTTGACCTATTAAATCATCTAGAAAAACAGAAAAACATAAGAAATTTAAGTTAACTGCTAAAAGTGCAAGCTCTATAGCCATTAACATGACTATAATATTTTTACGATTTAGGAATATACCCCAAATACCCAATAAGAATAAAATAGAATTTACTGTGATGAAGTGTAAAAGTGTCATATTATATTTAATGCCTGCAATCTCTTATCCAACCAAAGGCTAGAAAATCGACGATATAGTTTTTTATAAATATATCGTTGACGTTTTGTCAATTTTTTTGTAGGAAAAAGGTTTTGATAAAATTGTCGATAAGTAGGGTCACGATATGATTTGATTTTTCTTCTTTTCATATTTAGGTCAGAGAGGGAATTGAACCCTCTTATCAAGATTTGCAATCTAGCGCATTACCCTTTATGCTATCCAACCAAATGTAATAGCCGAAGGCTACAGATAAAACTTCGGCTAGAAAAGACATCCCCTTTTTCCACGGGTATTAAGCCAGCAGCTTTGATGCAGTTGAACATATTATTTAAGAATCGATCTCGACAACCTGTGGCTATCGTGTCAGTTGAGCCGCGAGAAAACCTAAAACGTCTTAAAAAGCAAAAAAACACGCTTTAAATTGAAATTAAAACAACGGCATATTAGTATAACTAAGGGGTTTTTAGTGTCTTAAAATACAAAAAAACGGCTTTAAACGTTAAATTAAAACACAGCGGCCTGCTGCCGAACTTAGGTCTTTAGACTAAAGATTCCACTCTCGCCGAAGGCTGAGGTGGGGGATATTTATTTTAAATTTTAGCATTTCTCGGCGTCACAACAGATTGTTGTGGAAACTTTTTAGATTACTCAGATATTTGTCAATCGGGATTAGGAAGAGGACTACCCATTAAGTAGTCTTTATCGAACACCCCTTCTCTTAATACTAGGCCATGAAAGTAAGAACCGTGAGCTTTCCGCACCTTGGACACTCCCACAGCTCCTTCAGATTTGCAAACGTCGAGAAGTTCCCTCGAAAACCCTGTATGGTTAATTGGAGTCAAACCCCTCTGTTTCATGTATAAAACGTATGCAGGGTACAAGGTTTTTCTCTTAGAACCTTCCAATATCAGTTTCTCTTCGCTTGATGAGGCAACAAAACCCAGATAGGATCCGGAACTAGGGTCATTTATGACCTGAGAGCGATACCAGTCAACCAAAGGATTCAATTCTTCTTGTGTCTGACGATGTTGAATACCTACCGACGGTACTAACTTGTGCGTATTTATTAGGATATCCTTTGCTCCTTTTGGTTGCACACCTATGGTCCAATTGAATATCCCCGGTAACTCAGGAGATAATAGACCCACCCATCCTTGACGTGCGTCATACGACAACATGTTCTTAAACTCGTTGGGTCTATTATCCATAAGCACCACTCTTGCCCTACGGGAGATCGCCCATCCTGCATCTCGCACCTTCAATGGTTGGTTTCCAGTTATTAGCAGGAGGCCTTCTGGAATAACCTCAATAGAACCTTGTTCATGCTTAGCTCTTCCTCTCACCGGATCACCGCCAGTTATCGCTTTAAGGATGCTCATATCACCTTGATGATGTTCTGTGTCAGATATTAGGATTAGCCTTTTTCCAATTAAGTTAAGGGCCTCAAATCGATCATTGTGTAAATCCTTTAAAGTGGTGGTCAATACCATGTTTTCCCCGACTAAAGCTCTAGCCACGTTGGCCAGGGCTGATTTACCGGTCCCACCTGGACCTAATAAGTATATGAACATTTGAGCATCGAGGAACCGATGAAGTAAAGCCCAAAAGAATGCTCTTATCAATTCAATGACCAGTGGGTCATCTTTGAAACAGAAGTTCATGAAACTCATGAACTCCGGACACTCTAAGGTTGGATCAAATCGATAAGGCAGCCTATTTAGACAAAAGATCGAAGGAGTCCACGGAGATAACTCCCCAGTCTCCAAATTGTATGCACCATTATCAAAAATTAAATAAGGATCCTCTATTGGACGTGCCTCATTTACTGTTGCGTCCTCAAGGTTTACTATGGTTTGGTTCCGATAATGTAAAGATAGGTGCTCTGAGACACCCATTTCTTCCCCTATCCGACAAAGAAGACCGCTCATTAACTTTCTGTTTATTTGCACATAAACGCCCTCCTTTTTATTATAGAGATAAGTCAAACCACCTTTGTGGAAAGTTTTTAAATTCCTGAACAATGAACACTCACACAACAATCGGGTGAACCTCATTGAATTGATAAACCGACGCTTATCTCCATTCAACTCGAACAGATCATCTCTCGAGAATTCGATTTCTAAATCATAATTTTTTAAGCTCATGTGTTATTATTATTATCCTGTTTTCGTCCTACACTGCCGACATTCCCCCGAGCCTTCGGCTAGAGTTGAACCTTTCGACAGCAGCTTTCGGTTACACTAGAGATAAACCTCCGTCTAGAGAAGGGACCTTGACTAGCATTTAAGATTAAGCATCAAACGTGCGAACACTTAAAACTTTAATTCCCCTTTAGGCGTATTTTTTTGCATTTCAAAGCCCTAAATATAGATGGGTAGGGTGGAAAGTATATCGCTGCCCTAATTTCTATTTTAAAGGTGTTTTTTCGCATTTTAAGGCACCTAAAACTTTTTAGAATCAAACTGCAGGACAAATTCTTCTAGCCAGTACAGATGCAGTAGAACCTGCAGTTGAAAACTGCAGTAAGACCTGCAGTTGAAGACTGCAGTGGGACCTATAGTTTAAAGATAAGGTTAATAAGAATCCCGACACAAATCTTTTAAAGGTTTGATCTACTTCAACCAGCAGGTTCAAACAAACCTTGAGTACCTTCGGCTGCAATAGAACATACAGTGGAGGAAATCGGACTTGAACCGATAACCGCTTGCGTGCAAAGCAAGCGCTCTACCAATTGAGCTATACCCCCGACAAATGCAATAACTATAAACTAGAACTTCGCTAAGTATTTGATCAGACAAAGCTAAGCGTTTTTGTATTATAATACAAAATAGTTGTCGGCTATAACCCCAAAGCTACATAAAAATAAACCTGCTTCTAAAGAAGACATATCTTTTGCTATTAGTCTTTAACTTACAGCAAATTTAGATAGTTTTATTTAAAATGTAGCTATAAATACCTTTAACCCTTAATAGAAGGTATTTCACTAAAAGTATGATAAGCAGGAGGTGATCCACAAAGCCACTCTAATGTTGGGGAATATTCATCATTACCCCAAGGGTTATTTGAAACTCGTTGATTACCTGTTAATGTGCTATAAACGACATAGAAAAAGAATAGTGTAGAGATTAATGTAACATAAGAACCATAACTGCAAATCATGTTCCAACCAGCGTAAGCTGTAGGATAATCTGGTATTCGACGAGGCATACCCGATAAACCTAAAAAGTGCATAGGTAAGAATGTTAAATTAACTCCAATGAAAAATGTATAAAAATGTATTTGGCCTAGAACTTCAGGATATTGAAGACCAGACATTTTACCGATCCAATAATAAAAACCGGCAAATATTCCAAACACAGCACCCATTGATAAAACATAATGGAAATGTGCCACGACATAATAAGTGTCGTGTAAGGTCAAGTCTAATCCGGCATTTGCTAATACAACTCCGGTTAAACCTCCTACAGTGAATAGGAATATAAAACCTACAGCAAAAAGCATAGGTGTACGCAACTCAATAGAACCTCCCCACATAGTCGCCAACCAAGAGAATATCTTGATACCTGTAGGAACAGCGATAATCATTGTAGCTGCTGTAAAGTAAGCACGTGTCTAAAATTTTGGACTTTACCATCACCTTTTTATTTAGGTGCCAAGCTTTCAGTCTCTGAAGAATCTTTATCTTTTTAGTCAATAATCCTGCAGTCTTTGACTGCAGTAGGACCTCTAGCCTTCGGCTAGAGTTAAACCTGCAGTCTTTGACTGCAGTAGGACCCGCAGTCTTTGACTGCAGTGAGAAGAGATGTAAATTAACTGTCGGGATATGTTGTCGTGTCTTGTTAAATTAAATAACTAAAAGCGAGTTAATAATTTATTTATATACTTTATTTAAAGTTTTTTGATATTTGATAAGTTTTTGTGGATTTCTATAATGTTCTTCTCTTTGTATAACTCGATATGCTCGACGAAAAATGAAATATTGAATATATTTTTTTGATTGTAATGAATACTGATCCAAATAATCAATCATTTTTTTTATATCTGTTATTGTTTGAAGACTATCCTTTAAATAATTAGTGAAAAAAGGCTGATTTTTAAATATAATTACTTGAAAATCTGGTTGAATACAAAAATTTAAATTATTATAACTATCAAAAAATCCAGCAAGCCAAAAATTATTAAAAATTTTTTCCTCAAGCCTTTGGCTGGATAAGATCTCCAGCTTAGGCTGCTGTTGAACATATTCAGTTATTTGATGACAACAGGGGTTTACACCTCCAGCCTCAATAATATTTCTCGAAATCCAATAGGGTTCACATAAATTTAATACTTTTTTTATACCCTTAATCTTTTCTATTACAAGCACTATTGATTTATAAAATTTTAATTTATAAAGCTTACCATATCCCAATTTTGATCTTATAAAATATGCTAAAGGTATGTCTTTTTCATGTAAAGTAATAATTAATTGATTTTGTCTAAAACAACCGGACGCTTCTATTAATCCGGTTATATATGCTCCGAATTCTGCATCACTAGAAGGTCTTTTATGTTTGTTTATATGATCCGATATTTTATAGTTAATCTCGACTTTCATTTGATTTTTTAGTTTCTTGCTGATTTATCTATGTCTACTGCAGGTAATACTGTTCCTAATAATATGTCAACTACAACTTTGTTGTAGGTTCTACTGCAGTCGATGACTGCAAGATTAATGTAACAATCAATGGTTTAGACCGAATCGATCAATCCAGCTAAAAAATAACCAAGTGGTTGTTGTTAACATAATTTTTTTTAGGGATTACCTTTTTTAGATTTTTCCAGCATATAGCTTGGTTGTTATTAAACAATTTATTGCTTAAAAGGACACACGTTTTTTATATCCACGTCTAAACCCACGACATACATATGATGAGCCCATACGATAAACCCTAAAATACCTATTGAGGCCATAGCATATACCATACCTAATGTACCAAAAACAGGTTTACGAGAAAATGTTGAGACCACATGTGATATGATTCCAAAAGCGGGTAAAATTAAAATGTATCATATTAAAAGCTTAAATAAGCCTTTTTTAGGTATTTAATACCTGATATTAATCTGTATTGCTACAGTTTTGGACTATCTCTTAATATAAATAAAAAAAGCCTGCGGTGAATCAAAGGTCAGAGGTTCTGTCTCAGGTTCGTTGCAGTTGACATAAACAATAATTTTATCTACTTAATAGCATGTTTTATCATGCTCATTTGTTCTTTGATTTTTTTGATATATTCTATACCTTCTTCGGTTAAATGTCTACCCTGAATTCTAGCAATATTAGCGTCACGCCATAAATTATAAATTCGCAAACTACTACCAATTAAACTATATTTATCCAGGTAATTGACTACTTTAACAGCATTGCTATAATTTACGGTACTATAATAATAGGTGTTTTGTTTTTCTCGGTATCCTAAATAACCTCCTAAATGATCTTTGATTAGTTTTAATAATTCGTCAGATTTTTGATCAATCTGTAAAACTATACGTATTTCTATAGTTATAGACCCATTTTCCCTTTTTCGATTTAATATTTTAATTTGAAAACTACCATCGCCTGAAATAAACCCTGTTAACCAATGGTTATTCAGTAAATTATCTTTTATAAACATAGTTTCTTTAATTTCTGATTTAGGGTATTTTTTTTCTAATCTAGGTTTAATTCTTTCATTATATTGTTTTATCTTGTTTTCGTGTTTCAATCTATTATGGATTAAAGACGCTATTTCATATATACCATCGAAGCTATGACAGTTGTAAGTGTAGGCTTTTTTATTTTTAATTTTACGAATGCTGCCGTAACCTATTATCTTTCTTATGTAATGAGCGACACTAAGATCTCTGGAACCAAAACAAATCTGTATTCCACCATTATAGATATGACCATCAGAATCAATTAATCCTGCTAAAAAATAACCAAATTCTTTTTTGTTACAAGGTTTTAAAAAATCTTGTATCTTTCGGTTGCAGTTAATGTTTATTTTATTGTTTATCATTTTGTTTATTAATTTTTTTTGCATATAGTCTCTGAGGATTCTTATATTATGTTACTACAACAAAGTTGTAGTAAGCAAAATGTTCAACTCTTACCGAAGGACGGAGGATGCAATTTTACGAACATGTTTACTGTAAATTACCTACTGATTAACCTAAATAAAAAATTTTTACTATATAAAAATTCCATTAAAATTATTAGTATTTTTATTTTTTGTATAATAATGGTTTACTTTAATCCCATTATTAAGGTTTTTTAGTATATAGCAAAATTAGGAAGCATACATTTTTTATTATTATAAAAATAAAAACGCTAAGACCAACCCGACAGATCGCCTTACCTCCGGGTGACCAAAGAACCAGAATAAATGCTGGTATAGTACAGGATCTCCACCACCGGCGGGATCAAAAAAAGAGGTATTAAAATGTAGAGTAAAGATTTCGGGTGTTCTACCCGTTCTCGCACATGTACGGACGATCAGTAGTTTCCCTACTCAAGTGCTCTCAGAACCTAGCGAGACGATTACTCGTCACAAGGCTCGCTAATCAGCTAAAGAAACCTATTTGTACATCTTATTTCCGTGTGCTTCCAAGTGATGCTTTCTACACAATGGGATTTGCTTTCTCATTGAGCTGATCATCTTAACCGGCCGGTTTTTCTCAACGGGGTCTTTACCTTTGAGATGCTTTAAAGCACGTACGTGGTGCATTTCTACGTCTATTTACCGGCCGGTTCTGAACCACATATCGCGCAGGGTAAACCAAACGCGTAATTACCTCTGATTGACCTCCATTCTAAACTAGAGAGAGGATCATCTAGGTGCTTTTTGATATTACCTGCTTTCACTCCTATGTCCGGTTTTGGAATGCTACTATACTTCGTAAACGGGAGTCCTTTTCTCCTTTTCGATGGTTTACCCGAGACGGATTCTTCCATTTGGGATAACTTTTCGTCCGTGATTCCTATTGGATTCTTGGCGCTAAGTCGAATCCCGAGATCTTTTCCTGCCTTAGCAAAGACCTTGCTAATGCCATTAATTCTAAACTTTGCGGCGAAGAGTTTCGCCGCAGAGTACCTGAGAATGTAGTTTATCCTGCTCAGTTGCTGACGTTTGTTGTCGGCAAGGTGATAGTACCTTTCTAAACCTCGCAATATTTGTGATAGTTTTTCAATTATTGCCGATTGGGGTTCCGGCAAATAGTAGAAGTTAGGTATAGGGTATCCGTCGCCCGTGCAGAACGACTTTTGTTTTAATCTTCCCTTTACCTTTTCCATGTCTACTTTGAGAAACGGCGAGCCCCCTCTGATAACTCTAACCTTTCTTATTACTCCTCCGTATCTTCTGTGATACGTATACGCGTTACGTCCAGATTTTCCCAAGATATATCCCAAGAAACGCACTTTATCATTTAGATGGTGAGATACTTTGGTCTTGTCAAGGTTGAGTTCCAGGTTTAATTTCTCTTTAAGGAACTTTTGGATTTCGGTCCGTATTCTTACGGCATCTGACTTGGGCCCTATAATCCCGACGAGGAAATCGTCCGCGTAGCGTACGTAGCTCAGCCGTCTGAAATTAGGGTCTTTGCCGTCACCATATTTTACTTTCCTAGCTTCTTTTATTCCCCCTCTACGCAATCGTCGATCATAGTCAGGATTTCTCCGTCTTTTTTCGCCTTTGTCGTAGCTCCCTTTAATTGTTTCCATAAATTTATCCAATTTGTCTAAGTATATATTCGATAGTAAAGGACTACAGATTCCGCCCTGCGGAGTTCCGATTGTGCTAATAGTAATATTACCACTAGGTTCCTTAACTACTCCGTATAGTATCCTAGATACTAGGGATAGGAATCTCTCGTCAGAGATCTTCTCCCGTAGTATTGAAATTAGAATTTTATGGTCAACTTTATCGAAACACTTAGTGATATCGCCTTCGATGTACCAACTAACCCCTCGAAAGTGCTTTCTGATATCTTTAAGTGCGGTATGCTGAGAGTGGTTTGGCCTGAAACCGTGAGATGTATTTTTAAATGTTGGTTCGTATATTGTTTCAAGTATGTTTCTGACCACCTCTTGTACTATCCTGTCTCTAAAGGTAGGTATCCCAAGTGGTCTGGTGCCTCCTTGAGGTTTCGGGATTAGAGTCCTTCTTATCCTACCTGGCTGGTACGTATTGTCAAGTACAGAGTCTCTCAACATTAAGAGATGTTTTTTGGATGTTCCGTCTATAGTTCCCTTGTCTCCACCAACGGTCATGGAACCTTTGTTGGGTCTTAGTTTGATATAGGCGGCTACCCAGATGTTAGGATCTTTTAGTATTTGGAGTAGTCCATCTACCTTTGAATCCGGCTTTCTGGTAAATAGTTCTTTTATTGTGCCGAGCCTCCTTGTCATCTTACTGGGAATCCTCCTTTGTGACGTATCTGACTCTGCCTTTTTCGCTGATGAAACCCCAACCGTAATGGTTGAGTTACATAGGGCCCTTCTATTGGGGTATAATACTACGGCCCCTCCGCCCCACCTGTTTATCAACAGGTGGTTCACCGGTATCGCCATGGACGACTTAGTTAATAATACAGTTGGTCGGGCTTCAGACGTATATCTGCTAATCGCAGTCTGGTCTGCCCTGGAATGTGGTAGCGCGGTACCGAAACTTCCCGGCCACGGGCAGATTGTTAGTATATGGCATAAAGCAATATTGGGCGTAAAACAACGGTCAACCAAACCCGCCAACGTCTCGCCTTCATGAATGACCCATTCGGCCAACTGTATCGTCTTGCCTAGAAAGACAGCCACGGATAATCCCTGTCCTGTGTCTCCCATTGTGTACAGGCTATGGTCTCCAGCTGCAGTGCTTAAATACAGCCAGATAAGTACACCGGCATTTTGAGCTATTCCTCTGCTCAATCCTTCAAAATAAGAGGTACTTGAGTATAGTATCTCCAAGCTTGATGGCATTTCCCATGGCAACCGAACGGTCGCCCTACGGTCGGTTAATAACATAGTTATCGCCCCTGCAAATACAGGTAAAGATAAAAGCAATAACCAAGATGTAATAAATACACTCCAAACGAATAAAGGCAGTCTGTGCATTGACATACCAGGAGCTCTCATATTTAATACAGTCACAATGAAATTGATTGACCCTAAAATACTCGAAGCTCCAGAAACATGAAGTGAAAATATAGCAAGATCGACAGATCCTCCAGAATGACTTGCTATACTAGCTAAAGGTGGATATACTGTCCACCCAGTACCTGCACCTACTTCTACTAGAGCAGAGCCTAATAAAAGTAATAATGAAGGTGGTAATAACCAAAAACTTATATTGTTTAAACGAGGAAATGCCATGTCGGGACTCCCTATCAATATAGGGACAAAAAAATTCCCAAAACCGCCCATAAGAGCAGGCATAACCATAAAAAAGATCATTAGAAAAGCATGTGCTGTTATAATGACATTATATAGTTGATGATTGCTATTTAATATCTGGGCACCTGGTTGTGAAAGTTCCATTCGAATTAACATAGAAAAAGAAGTACCCAATACTCCCGCAAATGCTGCGAAGATTAAATAAAGTACACCGATATCTTTATGATTTGTTGAAAAAAGCCAACGATTTATGAAAGTCATACTTTTAGTTTAATTTAGTATTGATTTTTATAAACTTTAAATTGCTCTTGTCGTTAGACTAGAGAATAAACAACTTAAATTAATTTAGTTTAACAAAATCAATGTTATAGGGTTTTTATCCAATCTATGATTAAAGATTTACTCATTATCGGAATTGAACCGATACCCCAAAAAAAGGATTAAATTTTAAGTCTAACGCGTCTACCATTCCGCCAAATGAGCGTATAGAGTTTTTGTACAAAGTTATCTACATTACTATATATAAACCAGCAATATAGGTCTTATTAGGATCCCTCTAGCCTTCGGCTAGAGTATACCTTAGGATTGGTGCTCACCGGTCCGTTAAAAAGCATGATCTTAATAATACGGGTCGACTGCAATCTAACATCTGTATTTTTTATGTAGTATGTAGATAGATTATCAACACATTCTGCAGGACTCGAACCCGCGACCAACAGTGCCGAAAACTGTTGCTCTATCCATCTGAGCTAAGAATGTTTTATACTCATAAAAGCCTTAGTGAAACGTTTGTCAAATTTTGGTATAACAACTAAAAGTTGATTCAGTCAAATACTACTAACCACAGTTTATTCAGTCGGTAATCAAAAATAAATAAATATGCCTCTAAAGAAGACGCCTCTAGATTAACTCTAGAGTGTTTATTGATTTAACATGTCTTCTGCACGATTGTTTTTCTTTTTAATTATGGGGACCGTGCAGTATCCCCGCAACTATAGCTTCAAAAGACTATAGGCTCTAATCTTACAAACCCTAGTTGACGATTTTTAAGGAGATTATTGTGTTAAATTTCCTAAAAATGTTTTGATTTGTGATTCTAAATCATCATTTAATACCTTTTCTGTGGCTATTTTTTGTAATAAACCTTTATCCACATTATTTAATAATGATTGTTCGAAAGAATTAATTTGACTCACATCTAAATGATCCAAATATCCTCTAGTTGCGGCGTATAACACGATAACTTGCTGCTCTATAGACATAGGTTCATATTGACCTTGCTTTAATACTTCTGTTAATCGTTGGCCTCTACTTAAAACATATCTTGTCGCAGCATCTAGATCGCTAGCAAATTGAGCAAACGCGGCAACTTCTCGATATTGTGCTAATTCAAGTTTCATAGTACCAGCCACTTGTTTCATAGCTTTAACTTGTGCAGCCGAACCTACTCGACTAACAGAAAGTCCTACGTTAATCGCAGGTCGAATACCTTTGTAAAATAGTTCGGTTTCTAAAAAGATTTGACCATCTGTAATTGATATAACGTTAGTAGGGATATAAGCAGAAAGATCACCAGCTTGTGTTTCGATAACAGGTAGTGCAGTTAAAGATCCACCATTCATCTTGTCCGACATTTTTGCAGCACGCTCTAGCAATCGTGAATGCAAATAGAATACATCACCAGGAAAAGCTTCTCGGCCTGGAGGTCTTCTTAATAATAAAGACATCTGTCTGTATGCTACGGCTTGCTTACTTAAATCATCATAAATCAATAGTGCATGCATACCATTATCGCGGAAATATTCACCCATAGCACATCCTGTATAAGGAGCTAAAAATTGTAACGGAGCTGGGTCCGATGCAGTAGCTGCAACTATAATACTATAGTCTAATGCACCCGCTTGAGATAATATTTTAACAATTTGCGCTACTGTTGATCTTTTTTGACCTACTGCAACATAAACACAATACAATTTATCACTTGCATCTTGTTGAGCAGATTTTTGATATAATATGGTATCTAAAGCAATTGCTGTTTTACCTGTTTGTCGATCACCAATAATAAGTTCACGTTGCCCTCGACCTATGGGAACTAGGCTATCCACAGCTTTTAACCCTGTTTGCATAGGCTCATGCACAGATTTTCTTGCAATAATACCAGGGGCCTTAACTTCTACTCGACTTGATGTTACATTTTGTAAAGGCCCTTTGCCATCAATAGGAGTTCCTAGAGCATCTAATACACGACCTAAAGTGCCTAATCCTATGGGGACATCAATAATTTTTTGGGTTCTTTTAACTAAATCTCCTTCTTTAATCGCACGATCACTACCGAACAATACAACACCCACATTATCATTTTCCAAATTTAAGGCCATACCTTTAATATTTTTTGGAAATTCTACCATTTCACCAGCCTGCACTTGATCTAATCCATGTATTCGTGCAATACCGTCACCAATAGAGATAACGCGTCCGACTTCTTCTATTTTTAATTTTTTTTTATAAGCTAATAACTTATTAACGAATAAAACGTAAGCGTTATCCTCGACTTTTGGATTCGGTTTTTTAGTATTTGATTGTTCAGGATCTTTTGAATTTGGTTTTTTAGTATTTGATTCTTCGAAATCTTTGGTTTTTTTACCCACTTTCATATATTATATATAATTTTTATAACAGCATGTAAATCGCTGGGCTTAATTTTGTTATTAAGGTTTTTTTAATTTTAGGGGCCTTAATTACTTTTTATATTAAAGACCCCAAAAAGTTGATTTCTATGTAAATTTATGAAACATAACACATATGTTCCTTCTCTGTAACTTTGAGATTATACACTCTTGTCTAACGACAAGAGTTAAACCTTTGGCTTGAGTAAAGCCTCTAGACAGGTTTCAGGCTATTTCCGAGATTCCGCACTAGCTGCGCTAGCA